TTACTCAATCCGATGAATTGTTAGTGTCTTTCAATCCTTGAAAAGCAAAAAAGAAAGCAGTACCAAAACCGAAAGGTTTGGTACTGTTTTTTCCGTCTAATTTTTCCATCATAAAACTAAAAGTTATTGCGAGGAGAGCACAATAACTGTTTATTGTGCATCCAGCAGGAATTGAACCCGCGACTTCCCAATTATGAGTTGGGTGCTTTAACCATTCAGCCATTGATGCATAATAATAAGTATCGGCTCAGATCTTAAATTGGATACCCAAAACTATTGTTTTCAACAAACAAATAAAGAAATGTAACGAACTTGTTCGAGAGTTGCGTTGAAGGTTATTTATCTGTGCAATGCATCACTTTGATGTCCGGTCAGAGCTTGCCAACAGAACTGAAGAGTTCATAACTAAATAAGAATATATTAGTTTCATTATTAGTTCATTTTCGGGGCTTAGAACCATTCTTCTTGAAATGGAATGACCGTAGACAGAGACTCTCAATTAGTTTGGGGCGGACGTAGCCAAGTGGTTCCAAGGCAGTGGATTGTGAATCCACCACGCGCGGGTTCGATCCCCGTCGTTCGCCCGGTAAAAAAATCGACCGGATTCAATTCATTGTGATTTTCTATCGTGAATCAAATGATGAGTGATTGACGATACATTTGTTATATGTATATATATATATATAACAAAATATAAGAAGAAAATAGGGATATTTGAAAAAAGAACAAACTGAATCGATGGGAGGATTGGGATCTTTCGTTTTCCATTGATTCATTGAAATAACCATACACGACATTACATATAACATAACAAAAGCATTCATTTGCAGGCAGTAAGCAAATCGAATCCCAAACCTATCTTCTCCTCTTATCATTTGCCATGCAGTCAATTGGGTTTTTTATTCTATTATTTGAATAGAGAGAACTAAGTCTTAATTAGCGGGGAGTTCCATCCGCTTCAAATTAATGAATAAAATTGTATTTATCTGGGAATGGAGGAAGGGTCTTTTGCTTGGCTTCTCTCCATTTACTACAGGAGAGAATGAGGTTTAAGATGTGAGGGAGCTAAAAAAAAACAATGTCAAACAATGTAACATGCTACAATTATATAAATAAGGCAAAGTTCAACTCAAAATTAGATCAAACGAATCACAAGTTCGGAAGATAAAAAAGAAATAAAAGGAGATCAAAAGATGAAAATAGCAGTTTATGGAAAAGGCGGAATTGGTAAATCAACCACTAGTTGTAATATTTCAATTGCCCTAGCTAGACGTGGTGAAAAAGTGTTACAGATTGGATGTGATCCCAAACATGATAGTACTTTTACTCTGACAGGATTTTTGATACCTACAATTATAGATACTTTGCAGTCCAAAGATTATCATTATGAAGATATTTGGTCCGAAGATGTCATTCATAAAGGTTATGGAGGGGTAGATTGTGTAGAAGCTGGGGGGCCACCTGCAGGAGCTGGATGCGGGGGATATGTGGTAGGAGAGACTGTGAAATTGTTAAAAGAATTAAATGCATTTTACGAATATGATATAATATTATTTGATGTATTGGGCGACGTGGTTTGTGGAGGTTTTGCTGCTCCGTTGAACTATGCAGATTATTGTGTCATTATTACAGATAATGGATTTGATGCATTATTTGCAGCTAATCGTATTACTGCTTCTATCAGGGAAAAAGCTCGTACACATCCACTGCGATTAGCAGGTTTGGTTGGAAATCGTACATCTAAAAGAGATCTTATCAATAAATATGTAGAAGCCTGTCCAATGCCCGTAATAGAAGTGTTACCTCTTATTGAAGATATTCGAGTTTCGAGAGTCAAGGGCAAAACCTTATTTGAAATGGTTGGATCCGAACCATCTCTTAACTATGTATGTGAATATTATTTAGACATAGCGGATCAAATATTGTCCCAACCAGAAGGTATTGTGCCAAAGGAGATTCCAGATCGGGAATTATTCAGTTTACTCTCTGACCTTTATCTCAATCCTATTGATGAGGGGAAACATCAAAATAATAAGGAAAATTTACTTGGATTTACGACGATTTAATTAACATAGTTATAATCATTTATGTCAGTGAAAATTGATGAAACTCTCACTGTCGAATGTGAGACAGGTAATTACCATACTTTTTGTCCAATTAGCTGTGTATCTTGGTTATATCAAAAGATTGAAGATAGTTTCTTTTTAGTTGTGGGTACAAAGACATGCGGTTATTTTCTGCAAAATGCACTTGGAGTAATGATTTTTGCAGAACCTCGCTATGCAATGGCAGAATTGGAAGAAGGAGATATCTCGGCTCAATTGAATGATTATGAAGGATTAAAAAAACTTTGTATTCGAATAAGAAAAGATAGAGACCCCAGCGTGATCATATGGATAGGTACTTGTACTACAGAGATAATCAAAATGGATTTGGAAGGTATGGCACCCAAACTAGAATGGGAAATTGGAATCCCAATTCTAGTGGCAAGAGCGAATGGACTCGATTATGCTTTTACTCAAGGAGAAGATACTGTGTTAGCTGCGATGGCACATCGTTGTCCAGAACCGGAATTCTCTTTTCATCAACGAAAAGAAACTATACAAAATTTTTTCACTTTTCATTCTAGAAAAAAAGAGGAATTGGTTGAATATGCAAATCACCCCTCCTTAGTTCTTTTTGGATCTTTGCCGTCCAATGTGGCTTCTCAACTAAATCTAGAATTAAAACGTCAATCCATCAAGGTATCAGGTTGGTTACCTGCTCAAAAATACACCGATCTTCCATCATTGGGTGATGGAGTTTATGTTTGTGGTGTTAACCCATTTTTGAGTCGGACAGCGACAACTTTGATAAGACGCGAAAAATGTCAATTAATTGGAGCTCCTTTTCCTATCGGTCCAGACGGAACGCGTGCTTGGATTGAAAAGATTTGTCCTGTATTTGGTATTGAACCCCAAGGTTTGGAGGAAAGGGAGGAACGGATATGGGAAAGTTTAAAGGATTATCTTAATTTGGTACGTGGTAAATCTGTCTTTTTCATGGGAGATAATCTGCTAGAAGTATCTCTAGCAAGATTCTTAATCAGATGTGGAATGATTGTTCATGAAATTGGCATTCCATATATGGATAAACGATATCAAGCTGCTGAATTATCACTTTTACAAGATACATGTATGAAAATGTGTGTACCAATACCACGAATTGTGGAGAAACCAGATAATTCGAATCAAATACGACGTATACGCGAATTACAACCCGATTTAGCTATCACGGGAATGGCTCATGCTAACCCGCTAGAAGCAAGAGGAATTAGTACTAAATGGTCAGTTGAATTTACTTTTGCTCAGATTCATGGGTTTGCCAATGCAAGAGATGTACTTGAATTGGTTACCCGACCTCTACGGCGTCAGAAAAATTTAGAAGACTTGGGTCCAACCACTTTGGTCAGAAAATAATAAGTTGAAATTCCAGTAATTCAAATATTAACATATAGAAAATTTTGTGAAATAAAGATCGAAATTGATTCAAGTTCATATTATTTTGAATGTTATTTGTGGATGTGAGCCATAACTAATATTTTTTACGGGAGATCCCAAAAATGATTTTTATAATCATTTCAAATCTCCCCATGCTTATATGAGAGATATCAGAGGCATTTCTCTTATTTCTAATGTGTGTTACACCACCGATGGACACGAAAACATTATTTATTTTATTTATTAGATGGACTTAGACAAATGTAGAAGTACAAGCATGAGATTAGAAAAAATGGATATCAAAACTATATTTTCCATAAATTAAATAAATGTAATTATTCACTGCGAGTAATAGTAATTAATTTTATTGTTTTCTTATATATGTATATATTTTCTTTTTTTTCATGTATAACCTATGTAGATAGACATACATAGATCGATACATATAGATCTATGTCTACGTGCATAAACTCTTTTCATACTGGGATTTCATTCTTTTTTGTTTTTTTTTTTTGTATATGCGTTCTCTGTTCTAATCGCATCTTGATACTTTGTATCACATCTCAAACGCAAATCGAAAAAGATTTGATGGTTAGACTAATATAATCTAATAAAAACTTAAACTAACTTAAACTGTTATAGGAGCTTTCCTTTTTGTACATGAGATGAGCGTGGTAAAAAATTATTGCCATATGAATAAAACTATATTATTCATCCTATATTCATTCAAGAATATAGGAGAATACAAATGAATAATAATTTGCTTGCAGTCAGAGTGTTATCTTATTCTAAATATTTGAAAATAGAAGATATATTATATCTTTTTTTCTTTTTTTGCACTCAATGAGAATCTTGTATTTCATAAAAATCAGGTGCAATATAGTCTTTGCGTAAAGGCCACCCAATCCAACTTTCTGGCATCAATATACGTTTTAGACATGGATGACTTTCATAAAATATTCCCAACATATCATAAGATTCCCGTTCCTGGAAATTAGCACCTTTCCAAATACGTAGAACAGACGGGATTCTGGGATCTTCCCTTGGGACAAATACTTTTATACACACCTCTTCGGGTTGATCTGCATTATCGTTTATTCTCGTAAGATGATATACACTAGCTAAGGAACCCCCTGGTGCTACATCATAAGCACACTGAGAACGAAGATAATTAAAACCATAAACGTATAGAGCAACGGCTATAGAGACCCAATCCTCAGATTTGATCTGTAATGTTTCTGTGCCTTGGTAATCAAAACCCAAAGGTCTATGAGCTAACTTATGCTTGGCTAGCCAAGCAGATAATCGACCTTGCATTTGATTACTATTTATTGTCAAAGTATCTGTATAAGGATTTGACATTTCTAATGGAATTTTCAAAAATTATTTTTTTTATTTCCTACTCGTTACTTTTTACTAACGATTATTCATTCACCAGCAACTTCTCCTATTTTCTTCAAATTTTTCAAAGGGTATGATATCTCTGAAATGGGTTCAGATGTTTTGGGAGTTATCTCTAAAGTCGATTCAACCCGAGATTCATAAGATTGATGAAAAAACTTTTCCTCTTTATTTTCAATAAGAATACTGGACCCAAAATAAAACCTATGTTTTCTAGTGAAATACCTCTTTCCTTGTTGAAACTCGTTTCTATCTTCAGATATTTCTTGAGCTATTTTTTCACGAAGTTTTATTATAGCATCTATAATAGCTTCTGGTTTAGGAGGGCAACCCGGCAAATAGATATCCACAGGAATTAACTTATCTACTCCGCGAACGGTACTATAAGAATCTGTACTAAACATTCCTCCTGTAATAGTACAGGCTCCCATAGCAATTACATATTTTGGTTCAGGCATTTGTTCATATAATCTCACTAAAGAAGGAGCCATTTTCATGGTCACGGTTCCGGCTGTTATAAGTAAGTCGGCTTGCCTAGGACTGGATCTTGGCACCAAACCGTAACGATCAAAGTCGAATCGCGAACCTATTAATGAAGCAAATTCGATAAAACAACAACTAGTACCATAAAGGAGCGGCCATAGACTAGAGAGTCTCGCCCAATTGGACAGATCGTTTAGAGTAGTGGAAATCACTGAATTTGGAGTTGCTTGATCAAGTAAAGATGATTCTATAGGATTTATCGCCGGCTTTAGATTTAGATAATTTTCTACTCGCCTTTTATTATTCCGAAATTTGGGAGTTAAGACCATTCCAATGCTCCTTTTCTCCATGCATAAACTAAACCAACAATTAAGATAATCACGAAAATAAAAGCTTCTATAAATGTAAACAGACCCAAAATATCAAAACTCATGGCCCACGGATAGAGAAAGACTGTTTCCACATCAAAAACAACGAAAACTAAAGCAAACATATAATAACGAATTCTAAATTGGATCCAGGTATCTCCCATTGGTTCTATACCTGATTCATAACTAGTGGCTTTCTCCGGCCCTTTACTTATTGGAGCCAAACTTCTTGAAATTGAGAATGCCAGAATCGGGATAAGACTGGATATGGATAAATATATCCAAAAAGTATCATATTCAGAAAATAGAAACATAAATAGATTCCTGTTTAAATAGATCAAATTCTTCTATTTATTGTCAATTTATTAATCGCTTCTCTCCCCTCCCGAATGATTCATTATCATTAATTATATTAATTAAATGTTTCGTCTGTGACTTAACACAGAAATTAATAAAAGAATATTATATATATAATACATTTTAAATAATTGGTTCTAAAAGAACCCGTGCAGTTCGGCAGACTTCACGTTGGTTCGTGTTGTAACGTGTGAATATGGTTTGATGTAAGGGAACTTTATTTATTGAAATAAGGGGTCTTTCAGGGTTGTTGTTTCTAACGATGTGAGATGTGCTAGCAAGTTCAACTTTATCTATTTGTTCCATATTCAAGATTTTTAGATATTAAAATAAAATATTGAGGGATAATTTCAATGAATTTGAAAAATAAAGTTAACAAAACTAAACGACCTAGTTTAATATATTATTCGAATAATATACTACATATATATATATATAATGTATTCGACAAACCTAAACTATCTAGTTTAATATAGTATTCGAAATAGGGAAATAATTATTTCTTCTTTTTTTTATTGTCTGCCTTGATGGTGAAATGGCAGACACGCCGGACCAAAACAGTCTCGTCTCAGCAAAGTGGCCCGTATACCCCGCATACCCCACGTATCTCACATGTGCTTGCTAAAAGCACAGCACAGACGTGCTGATACGCGGAGCGGTAGTACCTCTGTCCACCTTATAGATACGTAGATCTCCTCACCTGCTCAACGAGGACAGAATAGCTCTATTAATATTCCCCCAAGCAGAGAGGTATATTAACAAGAGCAGACGTGCTCTATAAAATAAAAGAGCATACGATATGCACGAGGTAAACACCTAGCACGCGTGACTGCTGAATGTGAAGATTCGAGTCCTCCTCAAGGCACACATATTGGAATAAAATGTTCAAGGGGAAATCAAATCGATACTATGTCTTTCTAGCAAATTGAAAAAAAAACAACGGAGTTCGATTATATATCGATTCTAATCGATAGGTACCGATCGACCCGTGGAACCTATGAAATCTTTCATATAAAAAAATTTTTATATGCCCATATTCCGACACGATTTCCGATCTATTGTTCTGTATAACAGAGATATTGGGGAATAAGACTCTGAGTCGCAGTCGAAAGAATATTATTTCTTATAATATTCAATTTTTTTTTTGCTTTTCATTCATATTTCCTCTTTACTTTTTACTTCAAAAAATTCTCTTCTGTGTTCCGCATTTAAACAAAAAAAAGAGATTCTTTATTTTGAATTTCAAATTAGCATCGAATCATAGGGACAATATGAGAGAGAAAGAATAGAAGAGTTTTCTAATTGTATAGGGCTATACGGACTCGAACCGTAGACCTTCTCGGTAGAACAGATCAAATTTCTTATTACCAAAATGATTCGAACTGTTCCAAGAACCCAACATGCATTTTTATTGCATTGGGCTCTTTCATTAACTGATGAAAAAATCAGTTAGTCTGCCATTCTCTTCTTTCCAGAAAGATAATAAGATGGCTCCGTTTGCTTCAAACGAAAATTTTTCGGAAGCAATCCCAAAGTGCTTCAAAAGGTTTCCTTGACGTAGGTCTGTCATGCTTAGACATAGATTCTCCAATCCAAATGGAGTCTCTCTCACCCTAAAAATAGAATAATATGAGACTTCATACACCTCAAAGTTCATAGAGCGAAAAGAATTCTTTTTTGAGATCCTCGTATTGTACTCATTATGTCTGACATTGAATGTCCACGAGATTGACCATATCAACTAGATCTATAGTTCGAATCAGAGCGAACTTCATCTTTGTCATGCTATTGTTCTCCCAATTCATAGAGTAAGACTCAAATCTATTTTATGGACCGAATGAACCAATAAACTCTCCTGAAAACCATTGGCGCACGTGTAAACGAGGTGCTCTACCTAGCTGAGCTATAGCCCTTCACAGTTTAGTCTTGAAGATATACTAATAAAATAAATCACTTTCTGTCAAGACGGATGATATTTGATTGAATCATTCGAATCCTAGTTAAGGGCATATTGTTTATATGTCTAATTATACCTAGAATTGTTTCTAGGTACGACTCTATCTATGATAATAAATAACCCACTTAACTCAGTGGTTAGAGTATCGCTTTCATACGGCGAGAGTCATTGGTTCAAATCCAATAGTAGGTAAAACTTATTTGATGCGATTTATTACTCAATCGCATCAAATAAGTTTTACTCTATTTTAATAATATCAATTATTTCGATTCATTTAAATAAAATACTGAATCCATTTTTAGATCATTATCGAAGTTGAACTTTACAAAGAAAGAGATTACTAAGTAAATGTAAGTTATAACTCTAAATGATTATTGACTGATCAACTCATTACGAAGCATTTGTGCTTTTTTAGGTTTTTTGCTAGTATTAGCAATTGGAATCAATATCCTTTTTTTTTTTATTTTTTTATGAGAACCAATCCTTTTATTCTTGGGGTTTCCGCACTTGTAGAAAAGAAGGCAGGACGTATTGATCAGATAATCGGCCCAGTACTAGACGTATCTTTCCCTCCAGGTAATATGCCTAGAATTTACAATTCCTTGATAGTTAAGGATAACGATACAACTGGTCAGTCAATAAGTGTGACTTGTGAGGTACAACAATTATTAGGAAATAATAAGGTTAGAGCTGTAGCTATGAGTGCTACAGACGGTTTGATGAGAGGAATGAAAGTAATTGATACAGGAGGTCCACTTAGTGTTCCAGTTGGTGAAACTACTCTTGGAAGAATTTTTAATGTTCTTGGGGAACCTGTTGATGACTTAGGTCCTGTAGATGCTCTCACAAGATCTCCTATTCATAGATCTGCTCCCGCCTTTACACAATTGGATACCAGATTTTCAATCTTTGAAACAGGCATTAAAGTAGTGGATCTTTTAGCTCCTTACCGCCGTGGGGGAAAAATTGGATTATTCGGGGGAGCTGGAGTGGGTAAAACAGTGTTAATTATGGAATTAATCAACAACATTGCTAAGGCTCATGGAGGTGTTTCTGTATTTGGCGGAGTAGGAGAACGTACCCGTGAAGGGAATGATCTTTACAAGGAAATGAAAGAATCGGGAGTCATTAATGAACAAAATATATCAAAATCAAAAGTAGCTTTGGTCTATGGTCAGATGAATGAACCACCAGGAGCTCGTATGAGAGTAGGTTTAACTGCTTTAACTATGGCTGAATATTTCCGAGATGTCAATAAACAAGATGTACTCCTATTTATTGACAATATCTTCCGCTTTGTCCAAGCAGGATCAGAGGTATCCGCATTATTAGGCAGAATGCCTTCCGCAGTGGGTTATCAGCCAACTCTTAGCACGGAAATGGGTTCTTTACAAGAGAGAATAACTTCTACCAAAGAAGGATCTATAACCTCCATTCAAGCAGTTTATGTACCTGCAGATGACTTGACTGATCCCGCTCCTGCTACAACATTTGCACATTTAGATGCTACTACTGTACTATCGAGAGGATTAGCTGCCAAGGGGATCTATCCAGCGGTAGATCCATTAGATTCCACGTCAACTATGCTCCAACCTTCGATCGTAGGTGAAGAACATTATGAAACTGCGCAAGGAGTTAAACAAACTTTGCAACGTTATAAGGAACTTCAAGATATTATAGCTATTCTTGGATTAGACGAATTATCAGAAGACGATCGTTTAATCGTGGCAAGAGCAAGAAAAATTGAACGGTTTTTGTCACAACCCTTTTTTGTAGCAGAGGTATTCACTGGTTCCCCCGGTAAATATGTTAGTCTAATAGATACAATTAAAGGTTTTCAAATGATCCTTTCCGGAGAATTAGATGATCTACCCGAACAGTCTTTTTATTTGGTGGGTAACATTGATGAAGCTACCGCAAAGGCTATGAACTTAAAAGAAATTTAAAGAAACAAAATGAACCTAAATCTTCGTGTAATCACTCCCAATCGAGTTGTTTGGGATTCAGAAGTTCAAGAAATAATACTAACTACCAATAATGGTCAAATGGGTGTATTACCCAACCATACTGCACTTGTAACAGCTTTGGATATAGGAGTCATGAAAATACGACTCAATGCCCAGTGGTCCACTATGGCTTTGATGGGTGGTTTTGCGAAGATAGACAAAAATGAAATCATATTATTGGTAAATAATGCAGAAAGAGGTATTGATATTGATCTTCAAAAGGCTCAGGAAAGTTTTAGACTAGCTAAAGCTGATCGTGCGCGAGCTGAAGGCAAGAGACAAGCAATCGAGGCTGATGTGGCTCTCAAAAGAGCCAGAACACGACTAGAGGCTGCTGATGCTCTTTTGTTGAGATAAAGAGATATTAATCTATGAAATTGCAAGTAAATGGATAACGATCATAAAGAAGTCTTCAACTTGCTGAGCCAATAACTAGGCGCATTTCCGCCTATGCCCATACGGTCTGCTATTGCAATTTTTTTCTCATTTTCTTTTTCGCCTAAAATGAAGAAATCTATGTTTACTTCTATAGAAAATTAGAATTGCGGAAAGGTCCTCAAATCAATCGAAATAAGAAATTGGGTTGCGTCATACATACATAACATGATACAATATCACTTGAAAGAAAAGCCTTTTTTTTTTGACAATAAAGGCTACAAAATGATTATTTATGTATTACAAATTTTTTTGTAATACAAAAGTGATTCTTTACGTTCGACACCCAGGTCGAGTAGACCTCGTTCTTGTAAGAGCTATTAACCAATAAATCATAGGGAGGGACTTATTTATGTCACCAAAAACAGAGACTAAAGCAAGTGTCGGATTCAAAGCTGGTGTTAAAGATTACAGATTAACTTATTATACTCCGGAATATCAGACCAAAGATACTGATATCTTAGCAGCATTCCGAGTCACTCCTCAACCTGGAGTACCCCCCGAAGAAGCGGGAGCAGCAGTAGCCGCCGAATCTTCCACTGGTACGTGGACGACTGTTTGGACCGATGGACTTACCAGTCTTGATCGTTACAAGGGGCGATGCTATGATATTGAACCCCTTCCTGGAGAGGAAAGTCAATTTATTGCCTATGTAGCTTACCCTTTAGATCTTTTTGAAGAAGGTTCTGTTACTAACCTGTTCACTTCTATTGTAGGTAATGTATTTGGATTCAAAGCCTTACGGGCTCTACGTCTGGAAGATTTACGAATTCCTCCTGCTTATTCAAAAACTTTCCAAGGCCCACCACATGGTATTCAAGTAGAAAGAGATAAATTAAACAAATATGGTCGTCCTTTGTTGGGATGTACTATAAAACCAAAATTGGGTCTATCTGCCAAGAATTATGGTAGAGCGGTTTATGAATGTCTCCGTGGTGGACTTGATTTTACCAAGGATGATGAAAACGTGAATTCCCAACCATTTATGCGCTGGAGAGATCGTTTCTGCTTTTGTGCAGAAGCAATTTATAAAGCTCAGGCTGAGACGGGTGAGATTAAGGGACATTACCTGAATGCTACTGCAGGTACATGTGAAGAAATGATGAAAAGAGCAATATTCGCCAGAGAATTGGGAGTTCCTATAGTCATGCATGACTATCTGACTGGAGGTTTTACGGCAAATACTTCGTTGGCTCATTATTGCCGAGATAACGGCCTACTTCTTCACATTCACCGCGCAATGCATGCAGTTATTGATAGACAAAGAATTCATGGTATGCACTTCCGTGTACTGGCTAAAGCACTACGTATGTCTGGTGGAGATCATATTCACGCTGGTACTGTAGTAGGTAAACTTGAAGGAGAACGAGAAGTCACTTTGGGTTTTGTTGATCTATTGCGTGATGATTTTATTGAAAAAGACCGAAGTCGTGGTATTTATTTCACTCAAGATTGGGTCTCTATGCCGGGTGTCCTGCCTGTAGCTTCAGGAGGTATTCACGTTTGGCATATGCCTGCTCTGACCGAGATCTTTGGGGATGATTCCGTATTACAGTTTGGTGGAGGGACTTTGGGGCACCCTTGGGGAAATGCACCTGGTGCAGTGGCTAATCGGGTCGCTTTAGAAGCTTGTGTACAAGCTCGTAATGAAGGACGTGATCTTGCGCGTGAAGGTAATGAAGTGATCCGCGAAGCTACTAAATGGAGCCCTGAACTAGCTGCCGCTTGTGAAGTATGGAAAGAAATCAAATTTGAATTTGATACGATTGATCGCTTGTAATCGAGTGACTTTCGTCTGTTTGGTCCCTTAATCAAATCGACCTCGGCCCAATCTTTTCTTTTAAGATTGAGCCGAATACCGAATGGATGGGAATAGATAATTCGGCTAGAGGAAAGATATTTACCTATTACCTACTAATAATTAGAAATATATTTTCTGGATTATTCGATGGGGTCGGTGGATCAGTAGATCCAGGCCCAGGGAGCAAGGGCCTTCAATCTCTTCTAGCCACGCGCCCAAAGGAGGCTCAAAATTTGTTATCTTTAACAAATTCAATCCCGGTCAAATCTCTTCTATTTTTATCTATATAAAAGCTCATTTTGAATTGGCTTTGTCCGGAGCTTTAAGAAGAAAGTAAAAAAAAAACTACAATAGCGTATTATGTAAAAAATAGATATTTTATTAAGTCAATTGTTCATTATTTTTCATGAATCATCGTAAATTCGTTGGACAGATCAGAAAGAACCTGATGGAGACTTCCTTTTCTCTTTTTTGATCAGAAGCGGAATTTGATTCAAGGAATCAAATGTATATGAAATACATATTATATATATATATATATATAATAGTACGCTATTTGAACACAAGAAATGAATTACGACGATAAGATCGAATTAATTCTCGATTAAGTCGAGTGAGTCAGATGGATAAATTTCTTTTTTTTCGATAAAAGAAAAAAAAATGGAATAAAAAGGAAGCAAAATTTGTATTTTATCTGTTAAAAGTTGTACATTAACAATATGTAGAAAAAATATAGGAAAATGTGTGAGGAAAACGAAAACAAGGATTCTGAATATATCGAAACAACCCCCGTAGAAAACAGATTCAATTCGGAACGTTTTAAGCATTTGTGGTTTTTGTGCGAGAATTGTGAGACCCTTATATATAAGAAATCTTTAGTAGAACAAAAAGGTGTTTGTGCAGAATGTGGAGCAACTCTGCAAATGACTAGTTCAGAGCGAATTGAACTATTAATTGATAATGGCACTTGGCGTCCTATGGACATGAATTTCTCTAGTATAGATCTTTTAGAGAAAAAGCATACGACGTTTGACATCAAAATGGTTCGAAAGGTCTCAATTTTATTGTACAAAGTAATTTATGACAAATATTTTTACAAAGAATTTTTTCAAAATAAAAATGACACTAAAGCGTTGAGAATATTAGTAGCATACAACAATACTCTTGTTAATATCCTTAAGGTTGCACTAGAAAAGAAATTCATAAAATATTTGAATTTAGATTCAAAAGAAACTATTAAGATACTACAAGATATTATTGATACAGGTTTGAAAACAGTTCAATTTGTACTTTTTGAAATACGTCAAAAAATAAAAGATGAATTACATAGGTTTGCGCTTTTAAATAAAGCATTTGAAAATGAGCAAATTTCTAGCTTGCTTGCTAAAAATTTGGAAGATAGGAGGAATGACGAGTTTGAAATCATTTCTATAGAATTCCAAAAAATGGCACTTAAACTTCAAAAATTCCTAATTTTAGAATTACTAATTAAATTAAATAAACAATTAGCCGACGTAAAAGAACAATTACTATCGCAAGATAAGTTCTTGAAAGTAGTGGCGACAAACTTAGTGAAAAAAGAACTTTCTTTTCCGGAAGACAAAAGAAAAACAAGGAAAATAAAAAAAATATTTCCTTTTTATCCAGGAACTGACCCAGAGACAGATTACTTTTTATGGCTGCGAACACATATGGCGATCTGTTTGATGGAAAGATATCTGGTCTTGAAACAATTTAAATATTGGTTTAGAAATCGTTATTGTGGTTTACTGAAAGAAGAAGAATTTTATCGGTTTGGTTCTGATATTCTAGTAGAATACGTTAAAAAACAAGATCGCTATGAATGTTATAATATGATAGATCATATCATGCAGGATGATCTACACTATAGTACAAATAGTGTCGAGTTATTTCACCAAATAGAGAATCTCTACCTCCATCACAAGAATAATGAAAAAGATTGTGACAATAATTTTTTGTCGTATACTGAAAATACTAAGGGAATTTTTTTCTATTTACTAGAGATAATGAAACAGTTTTCTACATTAACACTAGATAGCAAAGAAAAATTTCCTAAGAAAAAAGAAAGAGATACTAAAGATACTGAAGATATTGAAGATACTGAGGATATTGAAGAAGAATATCCTTTAACTTATGACTCTTTAACTAAAGAAGAAAAAGAATATGTCGACGCTAACATAAAACTAATTAAGAGTACACTTAATCTAGGAAAGGAAGAATTTATAGAAACAGAAGAACAATCTTATCAAGATTATAACACTTCCTATCAAAAAGAAACAGGTTTACCCGACGCTATTCAAACAGGCATAGGTGAAATAAATGGTATTCCTGTCGCACTCGGAGTTATGGATTTTCAGTTCATGGGAGGCAGTATGGGCTCGGTAGTGGGTGAAAAAATAACCCGTTTAATACAGTGTGCTACTGAGAATTTTCTTCCATTAATTCTCGTATGTGCTTCTGGTGGAGCGCGCATGCAAGAAGGAAGTTTTAGCTTAATGCAAATGAATAAAATAGCTGCTGTGTTGCATACATATCAAAAGGAGAAAAATTTACTATATATTTCAGTTCTTACATCTCCGACAACTGGTGGAGTCACTGCTAGTTTTGGTATGTTGGCTAATGTCACGATTGTCGAGCCTAATGCATACATTGCATTTGCAGGTAAAAGAGTTATTGAACAGACATTAAATCAGATAGTAGATGATGAAGATCAAATATCTGATTCTTTATTTGATTTTGGAATGTTTGATACCATGGTTCCACGAGCTCTTTTAAAAAATGTTCTAAGCGAGACAATTGAAATATACATGTATAGTGATTGAAAGGTCAGAATAATTCATTCTATTTTAAGATTCCCAAAAACAAGTCTTGATCCCTTAAGAATTGTTTTTTTGGGGATCAAAATAACACAGAAACTTTTTCAATTATGTAGAGGTTTTTACCTTTTTAATAGTAGAAATTTATAAATAATGTATTTGTTTCTAATACATTCTATTGTTTATATAAGTTATTCTAAACGTAAACTATATACTAGAAAAAAGTATGTTTATATATAATAGAAAAAACTTCTTTGGTTATAACAGATTATATCTGTTATTCTAAACGTACTACAAAAAATGTAAATGTATTTAATTTATATACATCTGTAATTCATTTACAGAATAAGAATTCTATCGATTTTCAAATTCACATTGGAAAACTAAAAGAAAAGAAATAGTAAGAATGTTTTCTAGCAAAAAACCATTTTCTTCTTTATTTAATATTTTCTTCTTTATTTAATATTTTCTTCTTTATTTAATATTTTCTTCTTTATTTAATATTTTCTTCTTTATTATAATATTTTCTTCTTTATTTAATATTTTCTTCTTTATTTAATATTTTCTTCTTTATTTAATATTTTCTTCTTTATTTAATGTAGATCATCAAATAGGAATAATGTAGTAAAGGTAATTTACTTATTGCGCTGTAAAGCGAGATAAAATAGGAATTATTTCCTTCTTTTATTTAATGTAGATCATCAAATAGGAATAATGTAGTAAAGGTAATTTACTTATTGCGCTGTAAAGTGAGATCAAAAAAAAAAAAAAAAAAGAGCTTAGAAAAGGTTTTTAGTGGGCTCTCCTCCGAGCTTTCTGAAGGCCCCATATCCGTATTTTTTTGTAACAAAAAATCGTTTAGTTTAAATCCTTGTTTTATGAGAAAAATGACAAAAACAACAAATTCTCCGTTTTTTTGCACTTTACTTCTTTGATATTTTGATGTAAAAGCAAAAAAGCGAGTAGTTGAGCATGGATGTAGCAAATGTGCCGAAAGTGCCCTATCAAGGGCCCGAAGAGGAGGAAGCAAACTGGGTCGAATTATATCACCGATTATTTTTTGGGAGATATATTTTCCTAGCTAGACCACTCGAAAAACAACCGGCTGATCAAATCATGAAAAGTATGATTTATTTAAATCAAGAAGATCAAACAAAGGATTTCATGTTTTTTCTTCACTGTCGAGGTGGAGGAATGGTACAGGGAGTCGCTGTTTATGATACTATGCAATACGTAACAGGGGATGTATTTACAATAGGCGTCGGGTTAAATGCTTCAATGGGAGCTTTCCTTCTACACGGGGGGACGTTTACTAAACGGATAATGACCCAAAACGCTTCAATTATGATCCACCAACCCCATATGTCTCCTTATGATCGTCGCGCCGCTTCAATAGAATCAAGCTTCGATTCAGAGTATCTGACCCATTTGCGGTCGTATGTTGCGCGAACTTATTTAAGAAGAACAAAGCAAGATTTCGAACTAATTTGTTATCTATTAGAAAGAGATATTTATATGACACCAAAGCAGGCAATAGAGTTTGGTCTTATCGACGAAATCGGCGTAGAAGGACTGGGTTTTTCAGATACATTGTTTGTTCATGACGATGATGATGAACATGATAGTAGTTTTGCTCATTTTCTTCGTGATTTTGCTCGTGATCGTGAGGACCGCAGCATTGATCGTGGGCCTACGCGATCAAGTGCTTATTCCGCGCAAGTTTGACCAGTCCTGGGCCATCGCAAGGAATATAGTTTTGCGGGAGGAAAACGATAGTTCTGCAAAGACATTACAAACTTTAGTTCTGCAGGGGAAACTATAGGTTTGTGCTGAGTTCCCGATTCTCCCCCAGTAATATTCTATTACCGGCAATAATACCGAGTCTTCTTCCTTCCTAAGGAAGACCTGCAGTAATGCCGACTGCTCTCCACCGTTCCATAAGAACGTCCTAATTCGCATACATTCCATAAGAACGATTGTATGCTTCTAATTCGCCGACATTCCATAAGAACGATTGTATCCTCCTAATTCAATTATCATAAATAAAAAGATACAATAAAAAGGTTCTTTTTTTTTTTTTGCAGCAAAGGTATGCCCGTCGAGCAAATAGGGCCTGTTTCACCAAACGTTTGAATAAAACGTTTTATAACCCTAATAACTAGTCAATTTAAAAATATAATAGATTTATTCAAAATCTATAACTATTATATATACTTAATGCTCTTTCGCAACATTCGCTAAATTTCTTCTAAATGAACAAAGATTGCAGAAATGCAGCATTAATTGATCTTTGTAAAAAAAAACATTTAAATCAATTTTGATGAAAAAAGAATATATCATCCTAGAAATAATCTAGAATTTACAAAAAATAATAAGTAAAGGTAAGACCTTACCTTTCTTTGTGTTCAAAGAACGGTAAGATCTTATTTTTCTTTTTTAGTTTTCACTTTAATATGTAGTGTATCTCTTATAGATACGCAATACACTTCTTTCCTATAAAGATGATCCTAATCCGGAATAAGAACCGTAGAAAAAAATACCTATTAAACCAATAACGAGAATACCCGTAAAAATACCTATCAACCAAAGAGGGATCCTTCCGGTGGTATCGGCCATTTCTATTAACTTCCTTTCACATTTTCTTAAGTAGTCATGCTCAAGACATAAACAATAATACATAGAAATATTAGATCTCACCAAATGAAATTGGGTAAGAAAAAATATTCTCACTGTTCCTAATTGAAAAAGTAATTAGAGAATAGAACAGCAAGTACAAAAATAAGTAACAACCCCCAATAGAGGCTGGTACGATTCAATTCAACATTTTGTTCATTCGGGTTTGATTGTGTCATAAATAGCTCCGTGATTTAGTTTATAAAAAGTTTATCGTTGTATGAACTGCATTGCTGATATTGATCCCAAGAAAAAAACCGTAGGTACAGCTAGCCCGTGAACGGCCAACCATCTAACTGTAAAAATCGGATAGGTTCTATCTATAGTCATTAATACCTCCTAAAAACTAGATCTAGTAAATTCATCAAGTTGCTCTAATGAATCGAAACGGCCAGTGACTAATGGAACCTCTTGTCGGCTTTCTGTGAAATACTCATTTGGCCGAGGGCTCCCGAATACATCATAAGCTAAACCCGTACTGACAAATAACCAACCTGCAATGAATAGAGAAGGTATAGTAATGCTATGGATAACCCAGTATCGAATACTAGTAATAATGTCAGCAAAAGCGCGTTCTCCCGTATTCCCAGACATGCTAAGCTCCCTATATTATTGTAAAATCAAGGGTAAATTGATCCCATGAAAGAAAGAGATCAGGAAATGGAAAACTACTGATATCTTCTACAATCTTTGCTTGATTGTCAATATGATACCAAGGGTATATTTGAAGTATACTAAGTATAGCTAGCCTGCTTCTAACATAGCAATATAATTTTGCTTAATATTAAAAGGGAGCAGGATAGAACCATCCTGCTAGCTGCCAGTTACTCCAGCTCTGTTTGATCAACTTAATTCATTTTTTTTTTCACTGAACAGAAATGAGAAAATCTCGCATATTTCAATTTCATAATAGCTTCCGGAAGGAACCCTGTCTCTATATTGCAACAATTGGATATACGGATCATGGGTAAATTAATTTCATTTGAGCATTAATTGTAATGGCTCTCACTTCCACAGGTTACTTTATCACTAGAATACATTCATGTCGTTTTAAGAAGAAAATTAAGGAGTATCATTCATTTGAAATACAACTCATTTAAAATATTATACTGTTTCTTTTTCTATTTTGTTTTTATGTTATTTAGATTGTGTATTTGTAATAAGTTATGCCATGAACTTAATGACTTCTATAAATAGCACTTTGAGTGTGATGTTATTCTATTTCTATTTTCCTTTAGAAGTTCTTTTACAAGAAAGGATTTCAGGTTTTACTCTACTGCCCTTAAAATTCAAAAGGCATATGGAAAAAATGAATATATTTATAGCGTACGGTGTTTTTACTATGCTTGGCTGTAGCAAAAGTTTTTTTCGTTCTAAAGACCAGTAGAGATAATGTAAGGTGATTTAATCAGAATCATTGTCAAATTCATTCATCTAATACTTAGTATTAGACTATTACGTAGGATAAATTGTAAAATTACTACACAATTGGTATTTATTCTATTTATGAGCGGGAGATTTCATCTTCACTTTTTTGATAACAGAATATCTTTTTATTGCCTATTCTCTCTATGTTTGTTCATAACATTAATAATTGTTAGATATTCCATTCTAACTTTGTTTAAACTCTTTTTTCTGCTCCTAGATAAAATTGAGGTAATTGCCTAACAAAAATACGTATCAATCATTGCTTTTTTTCATCGATTTCTTCCATGCTTACTATAATTAGTTATTTTGGTTTTTTATTAGCTTTGCTTATTTTCACCTCAGTCCTATTCATCGGGTTAAGCAGTATACGACTTATTTGAAATAAAATAAAATCCTCAATAGGAATTGAGATTCCGAGTCAATTTGAGGTAATATGTAGAATAGCTATTAATCCTTACCTATTCTTTTTTAATAATTCAAAATATGATTGAAGTTTTGTTATCCGGAATTGTGTTAGGTCTAATTCCTATAACTTTGGCTGGATTATTTGTAACTGCATATTTACAGTACCGACGCGGTGATCAATTGGATATTTGATTTAGGACCATATTATGAACGGTCCTCCTACTGATTCTGAAGGATCAGATTCTATTAGCTTTTTCAGTTTAAGTGACAAGAAGATCGGAAAAAAAGCAGGATCACGCTCTGTAGGATTTGAACCTACGACATCAGGTTTTGGAGACCTGCGTTCTACCAAACTGAACTAAGAGCGCTTTTTCTTTTTTTGAAAAAAAGCAAAGAAGGGCCTTTTTGACTCTTAAAACATTTTTGATTGTGGTATGCCCCAATCACCGATTATTTATGTTTCATTGAATAAACATCACTCGATTTTTTATTTCTTTTCTTTTATAAAAAGAAAGAATACTAGGTAGGGATGACAGGATTTGAACCTGCGACATTTTGTACCCAAAACAAACGCGCTACCAAGCTGCGCTACATCCCTTTTAATCGTGAGTATTTTTATTCAATATTTCATATTAAATAAAATCAATTTTGTTTTCCACATTTATCCGCCTTGATTCCCATTTTATTTCGTGAATAGACTGTATACACGGAAGATATCATCTATAAGATGTCTATTTATTGACAGTACTACTTGATTACTATCACATGTTCTGTTCAAAAAAAAAAAACTTGTGCAAATATCTGTTTGCAGTTACTCATAAACTACGGGTGTAGTTGACCATATAATATATCCATCACGATTGAGAAGGAGAACTTACGAACAATGCAAGATATAAAAACATATCTTTCCACAGCGCCTGTGTTAGCTGCTTTATCGTTGGGATTTTTAGCCGGTTTATTAATTGAGATAAATCGTTTTTTCCCAGATGCCCTGATTTTTCCCTTTTTTTGACTTTCATTTTCCTCTCCCGCAAACCCGAAAGAAAAAAAAAATGATGTTAGATTCATTTCCTTTTCTTCTTGGATAAAGAAAATAAATTAGATTCAATCTCTTTAGAATTCGAGGAGGGGTAAAGTTAGAATAATAAAAAAAATATAGATACAAAAGTTCCTCAAATAGTAAACTACTGAAAACTTTTAATTAAAGATTTTATTACGAGAATAAATTAAGTAATAAAATCTTTAATCATTCTTCGAAAACTTCTATTCCTTTCTCTTTCTTCTCTTTCTTCTCTTTTTTCCGAATTGAAAAGAAAAGAAGTAGATACAATATCCAAAGTAAATTATATGGCCAAGGGTGGAAATGTAAGAGTAACAATTACTTTAGAATGTACTAGTTGTACTCAAGATAGTGTTAATAAAAAATCACCGGGTATTTCGAGATATACGACTCGAAAAAATCGACGCAATACTCCTCTTCGATTGGAATTAAAGAAATTTTGTCCTTATTGTTACAAGCATACTATTCATGGAGAAATAAAAAAATAGATTGAATCTATCATTTTTACCCAGGAATAGAAACATATCAAAGATATTTCTCTATCTTTGTATTTTAACAAAATATGCCACTGTCAATATTTCTTTTCGAAATATTTTGAAAAAAAAAGTATTTGAAAGGTTCATAAAACAAACTATGAATAAAATGAAGCCATCTTTTCGGAATACATCTCCCTCTTTTCGGAATAGATCTAAGCCATATTTTCGGAATAGATCTAAGCCATATTTTCGGAATAGATCTAAGCCATATTTTCGAAATAGATCTAAGCCATCTTTTCGAAATACATCTAAGCGATTTTCCCCAAATCAGCAGTCTTTTCGAAAACGTTTATCGCCAATTCGGCCTGGAGAGGAAATCGATTATAAAAATATTAGCTTAATTAATCGATTTATTAGCGAGCAAGGAAAAATACTATCTCGCCGAACGAATCGATTAACGTTGAAACAACAACGCTTAATAGCTAGGGCTATTAAACAAGCTCGTATTCTATCTTTGATACCTTTTCTGTCTTTAAAATGAAAAGTAATTAGAGCCAACTTGCTCCTACATTTAATCGGAGCTGGGATATCTAACAATTCATATAAATAAAAAGAATTATTCAAAAATGAATAATTGAATTATCTAAGTGGGTCCGAATTCATTTTTGTATTGTCTCTAGTTTCCCGGAGAATTCCCCCGGGAGATTGAGTTTAACTATTTCATGACACAAGAATATTTTCTAACATCATAGAGAAGCAATTATTATTTAATACAGCTATTTGCGCAAGTGTTCTACGATTTGTAAGCAACTGCCTTTTGTATAAAAATTGTATGAATTTATTATAAGAAACTCCATTAGCACGGGATGCTGCATTAATCCGAGTAATCCACAAACGACGAAAATCTCTCTTCCGCTTAAGTCTATCTCGGTGAGCGGAAACTAAAGCTCTCCTCTTCTGTTGGTTAGCAACCCTAAAAAGTTTTGAATGGGCTCCCCGAGAGCCTGATACAAATGCAAGAATCTTTTTTCGACGTTTTTTAGCTATATATCCACGTTTGACTCTGGTCATTGAAGTTGATTCTTCATAAATGACTAATCTATTTTTTGATCAATCATTTTCTTGTTTGGTTTATTAAGAATAAAACTGATTTTTCTAGTGTATAAAATATAGATTCCAATGGCTTTTGCTACTCTAACCTTCCCAACCATAATTCTTTTCAGTTAGGCACCTTCCAAGTAGGCAAGGGATTGGACCTTGCATTTAAGTAAGAAAAAAAAACATATATATATATAATATAATAATATATATATATATTATATTATTATTATGGATTTCTTCGTTTCTATGGTTCTTTCTCTAACGGCAAGGTCCTCTCTATACGCCGGAGCCCTAAGATATGAGATGAGTTATTTGGTAACTTGTATAGTTTACCATCTCTAGCTCTACTCTTTCCCCCCGAATTACCAAGTAAGAAAAACTTTCATGATAAGATTTATAGATGCAGTAACGACATGTAATTGTGAGAGTTGGCAAGGTAGCTGACCTTTTGTCCGTTCTCGCAGCAATATAAACATAATCTCTTTATGCTTTTTTCAATTTGCATTATTTCCTCGCTCAATGGATTGATGACCATTTGCTACCAATGAGGAAGTGCTTTTCATCCCACATTAAGGTGATTGGATTTGCACCAATGGAAACCATAAATTTCATCCCCGGTAAGAGTAGATGATAGATCTGTACTTTTTAACAGAAGGAAAGTTAGAGCGATTTCCTGGTCCGTTTCAGTTTCTGATCCAAACGAGTCGCACATACACCCTGGCACATACTCCTTTACGCTGAGGGCATCCTCTAAGAGCAGGAGATTTTGTTCTATTTTCTATTGGCTGTCTCGCGTTTCTAATAAGTTGTTGAATAGTCGGCACTTTGAATTATATTTGAATTTGAATGGTTCGGATTGATCCTAACCAACTATATAAATGTTGAGATAAATGCTATGCCATAAATGATCTGAATTCAATAATTATTCTGTATTTTAGTAAAGTAGTTACTACTTTATATGATTAAATAGGAATCATAGTTAATGCTACAAATAACTAACATGAGATGGAAGTCAGTGGTTAGACAGTGTGAATTGTATGGATCTAATGAATGTGCCGAAAGTGCCCTATCAAGGGCCCGAAGAGGAGGAAGCGAACTAGGTCGAATTATATCACCGATTATTTTTTGGGAGATACATTTTTCTAGCTAGACCGCTCGAAAAACAACCGGCTGATCAAATCATGAAAAGTATGATTTATTTAATCAAACAAAGGATTTTCTGAATACCACTTGACAAAAATGGTCGGTTGATCATATAACTATATTTGAACGTCGCGTAGATTTCGTTGTTGTAAGAACTATTCATCCCTAAATCATAGGCAGAGACTTATTGAATAGCTTGAGAAATATAAGCTTTCACATAGAGATATTGTTACTATTTAACAATAGTTAATATCAATGGAAAAAAGCTCTATTTTTAATAGAGTTTTTAAACTTTAGTAGAAATATTCTATTTTACTATTCCTCTTTCCAATTTGTTTATTTATTGAAATAAGGAGCGTTTTATGTTTCGTTATCGCGGACCTCGACATCTTTTTTGTATAGTTTCGATACCAGATCAAAGTAATAATTCTAATATGAAAATAGGGGGTATACTACTATGATAAATTTTCTGTTGCCTTGGATACAAAGAAGCATTCCGATTGTGCTGTTTGGGGTCTATTATGGTTTTTTATCGACATTGCCAATCGGTCCAGCTCAGATGTATTATCTCAGATCCATGTTACTTCAAGATAAGATAGTAGATAAGAATGGTAATAAAATCATTCCTACGGGAAAATTGATTCTTGGCGGTTCGTTTGTTGGCCAAGTTGTAATTTTTTCATCCATTTATCTTTGCTCTATCTATAACTTCTTTTTTAAGCCTCACGCGATGACTCTAATGTTTGTGCCGGTCTTTTTATTTCTTTTTATCAGGATCCTTTTCTCCAATGTATTGTTCCCTTGGATGAATAATCCCGCAGTTGAATTTTTTCTTGGAGTCGCTCTACAATTGCTGAATCCTGCCCTTTTCGGTAAATCTATTTACACACGATTCATCAACATCATGTTGTTTAGGTACAGTGGGAGCCTTTTATTTCTGATGAGCACCGCAGCCGGATGGCTCACAGGGCAAATTTTATTCGTCAAAATCACGAACCTCTTTTGTTTACGTGTCGAAGGCGATTCGCCTTTAAAACTGGGTAAAAAGAGGCAGCTTTTCGCTTTCACTTTTCAAGTAATTTTCTTTGGTTACTTTATGCTGGCATGCTATGGGAAAAATCCGTCATTTTTCATGACGAAATATGTGGATAATCGAGCCTTTCTTCAGGGCCCTCTAGAAGAATTTGAGGAATCTTCGGAAGAACTCGATCAAAAGAAAAAAGCTTACAAGGATGAGTTTAAACAAAAAACTTCAAAGAATAAGAAAAAGAAAGCTTCTGTTGATAAAACTGTTTCTCTTTCTTCCATTTCTGGCAAAATGGTAAAAGTGCTATCCTTAAAAGATTTGAACAGGGAAACTGAAACAGATTCAGCTTTATCTAACATATTAATAAAACCGTGGCCATTACTATTTTTTGATTATAACCGATTCAACCTACCCTTACGATACGTAGGTATAGGAAATTTCATTCTTCGTGGCCCTGTAAAGAGCCAAGTTGCTGAATATTTCTTCGATGTTTGTCTCAGTGATGGGCATCAAAGACTATCTTTCACAGCTCCACCCAGTATGTCTTTCTTTGCCAAAATGGTCAACCTCGGCGATCAAAGTCTTGATCGAAATCAGGATCACCTTTTTGAATGGATATCGACAAAACGAGAGAAAAAAAGCTCGCTGGGACGAGAACTTGAAGATCGAGTGAGAGCTCTAAGCAATGGATCCCCTCTTGTAGATGTGATAGAAAAAAAAATTAGATTTTCTAGCACTAAAGATGGAAATTCTCTTCCAGAAATACACGATCCTTTACTGAGCGGGCCATTCCGCGGGTCGATTAATCAATTTAAATCACCGTGGATGCTACCTCCAGATGATTCTGCCCAGCAATTGCAAAAGAACAATAATGATTCTACCGACCAACTTAATCGAATTTCCTTAATTCGACCAGAAAATAAAGCAAAAATCGTTCAACCACGAAACGAAAAAATAAAAATTATTTCCAAATGGTGGCTCGATCAAATTCGTATCTTCTTATTAAAAGAGCAGGAAAGAAGACAATTTTTAGATGACGCTTCATTGGCAAATTTATTGTCAAAATTTGAATCTGTTTATCCGAAAGATTCAGTGGAATATGTCTTGAAAACATTGGCCCCAGCGCCTCTAACCAGACGGATAGAAAAGGAAATCGCTTCTTGCAATAAAAAAATATTCATTCATTTTTTATTGCATATTTTTCTTGAAACCACTGGTACGAAATCGGAATTGCTTCTTAGCGTTCTTCCTACGGAGCAGGCTTTGCTTTATGAGCGATTTTTTTTAATGAGCTCAGGGGAACTTCCAAATTCTTCAGTATGTATAGATACTAAAAAGATCCCTCAGGAGATTTCAGATAAGGATCTTCCTTCTAAAAAGAGAAATGGCGAAAGAAAAAATAAAAAGAAAGTTGACCAAGATTTTCAAGATTTTTTTGATTTCTATGCCCTTTATCTCGAATTCATGGAAGTGAAAAAGAAAGCGATTGCTAATGATTATGAACCTCGAATCCGCGATTTTAATCGATTCATTGTGCCTAAATGGCCCTCAACCATAATATCGGGTATTCATGATACTATGGCTGTCAAAGATTGTCTTGAAACTCGTCCAAAAAGGGCTCGGCATTTAATTGTTATAAAGCCCTTTGAGAAAATAAAAGAACTAGAGCTTGAAGATCAACAAAAAAGGAACGAAGAAGGAATTTTGAAAGGATTCTTTCGATGGTTCAAAGAAGAAAAAGAACAATCCACAGAGCAAGAAGAGATCGAAGAACAAGGAATAACGAACGAGGGGGAGGACGAAGTAGAGGAGGACCTCGTAACTAAAGACATACATGTGTTTAGTTATCCATTTGAAGGAGATTTTCGTAGATTTTTAGTCAAAGGAGCTGTCCGTTCTCAAAGACGAAAAGTCTCAGTGGTCAACAATTGGATACCGAGACCACAGTCGAGTCTTTTCGAGAGACTAAAAGAAATGTTTCAAAAGCCACGTCGCAAGCCAAATCCTAAAAGGGAAATAAAAAAAGATATTTCGATTTCAAGACTCGTAAGATATTTTGACAAATATCTGGAGCGAAAGCAAAAGAGAGAGGAAAATCGTCGCCGTCAAATACAGCAGGGCTTCGATTGGGAATTGCTTCACTATCTCAGAGCTGGTGTTTTATTCACACATACATATCTTCGAAAAAGATTCTATTTCCCTTCATTAATAATAGCCAAAAACATTGCTCGTATTTTATTATTTCAGGCCCCCGAATGGGAGCAGGATTGGTCCCATTTGAATAGGGAATTTTATATCAAATGCAATTACGATGGATATGAATTGACGGACATCGATGTGCCCAAAGATTGGATTAAAGACTACCTAAAAGAAGGTATACAAATTAAGATTGTATATCCTTTTCGCTTGAGACCATGGTATGAATCTACCCCCCAATCTACTGACACTGACAACAAAACAACTAGTTTTTTATCGATGTATGGAACAGAAAATGAATTACCTTTCGGTAATCCAACAAAAGTTCCTTCTTTTTGGAGACCTATTGGCGAATGGATTTTGAATTCTACATCTGATCGGGTAAAAGGTATTATCAATAGAATACATCCTATTATCGAATGGATGAAACCTATCCGCCAATGGATAGAACTCCTTTTCTCAGAAAGAGTAAAGATAAACATAAACATTCGGCCAAATACTGGGACAGAAAATATTCAAACGAATGACGAGCCTCCTGTAATGATTCGGACCATTCCTACATCGAATATTCAATTTTCTTTGGAAATCGCGGAGGATCCATTAGAACCATTTTCAATGCAGATCAAAACAGATCCGGATCTCACAGATCCAGATAATTGGACAATTACAATGAATGAGCGAATCAAGCAGATGAATGAAGAATATTTGTTGAATCGAGATATTCATAATAAATTGCGAGCTGACTTCGAAGATAGAATGAATCAACCTTCTCCTGACATAAAATCCAGGTTGAAAAAAGAGATAATTCGAATCAAAATTTTTGGTTCTATTTTCCAAAACAAAGGCGCTCGATTCATTAGGAAGCGAGTGCCTTACTTTATGAAAGTTTTTCATTTAAGGGCAAAATTAGCGCTAATTGATCTCAAAATAAGTATTTTGACTCTCATCGAGTCAAATGTACAATTTTACATCCAATTGAGTAGAAATATTGAGGCAATTCAAAAAAGATTCACTCCAAATAGAAACATTAACCCTTCTATCAAAAAGAAGGAAACCCCAAAAATATCGCAAGCATATGTATTTCACAAGATATGGCAAGAAATAATAAGCATGCGAGGCTCCTATGCGAAGGATTTATTAGAATCGAGAGCATCGTCTCCTTTAATCAAACAAAATGTCAAGGACTTTTTGGATTCGCAAGGACTATTGAATTGTAACGATCCTCGAGAGCTCACTGCTAAAGATTGGAAGCAGTGGTTGAAATGGTGTGCTGGCTACAGAATAATGCCGCAGAAAAAGAAAAAGATTATTAGTAGCCGATTAGGCTGGAATGACTTTGCATCCTTTTTGGGAGAAAAACAATTTGCCTGCTTTTTGAGGCGGTTAAAAAACCGCATCAAGCGTCACAGATATGAGCTTTTAGCTTATAGTTATCTGGATCATGCGAAACAAGATAATCACGGACCCGCGATTCAATACATACCAGAACCAGATTATCAAGCTATTACCAATTTTCAACGCATGAAGAATCCTGGGTACTCCAAGAAAAAAAGGAAGAATTTCGATTCTTCGAAAAAGAAGAAATTTGATTCTTCGAAAAAGAACAATTCCGATTACTCAACAACTAAGAAGAATTCGTATTACAAATTCCATTTTTGGTTGTTTCCAGATATAAGAAAAAAAGCGAAAAATGCATCAAACCTTGATGACCTTTTTCCTCCGGATATAATCAGAAAACACATCAAACAAATGTGGGAATTTAAAGAAATTCAAATAGCGCAAGATTTCGATGTCGATGCTTATGTAATGGAAAGTCTCAGGAAGAAAGAAGATCAAAGAAGGAATAAACTCGCAGAACTTCGAAAAATAAAAGAGGAAAGAAGACAGCGAAAACAAGAAAGACAAAAGACCAAAGAGCAGAGGTTGCAAAAATTGGAATTGGCAACTACTCCAGAAGAAGTTAAGAACCTAAAAAGAGCGTTCAAGCTAGAAGACGAGCAGAAACGCTTAGAGAGACTCCAAGAACTAAAGAAAAAGTTCCAAGAGCACAAAAAAGCCATAAAAGCTAGACAGCTTGAAAGACAGGCTGCTCGGCAAGCTGAAAAACGTAGACAAGAGAAAGTAAAACAAGAAAAGAAGGAACTGGGAAAAAAACTTCGGCAAGATTTTAAACTTGCAAAGAAAATAAATGAATTTCTAGTTCGAGACTTTAGAAATATTTATCATCGTAAAAAAAATTTTGAGAAAATAAATACAGAGAAAGAGAAACTGCGAATAGCAATCAAAAAAATAATTTTCAAACGAGATTTTAAGAAAAATTCTCAAGGTGATAAGAAGGGATGGGATGAGTTGAAATTAAAATTGGATTCTGGACTTGATAATAAAAACAAAAAAGTAGGAGTCAGATCAGAAACCAAGAATAGACCCAAAGGAGCAAATAAACAAGAAATCAAAGATCCAAGGGGTCGAAAACGCTTTGAAAAAGAAGAAGAAAACCTCCAAAGAGGAGTTAAACTAAAGAAAAAAACGGATAAATTGCCGTATCGAGAAATGGCGAAAAATATTCGCATTTGGAAAACCAAATATAAGCTCGAAAAACTGCCACTAGCTCCTTGGCTTTCCAAGGGCAGAAATGCGTCCCGTTTTCTAGATAAAAAAAAACTGGGTAATGAAGCCGCTGTAGCCCAACTGACTACGCCCTATTTAGAAAACGGGGAGCTTGACTTGGATTTATTAGAAACTATATTGTATCTCAAGAGTTGCTTGCAGGATAACAAGAATGATTTTTTGAGAATTTTTGCCGATGAAAGGCGAAGATCTATGCCACTTGTACCGGGGTACTTTAATGACCGATTTTTGATATATAAAATCGCAAGTCTCTTCTTAAAACTAAAGAAGAAAAGAATGGATGTAAATCTTTTTGATAGATCTCAACGACGAAGAAAAAGAAAAACTATTGAGGATGTCAATGAAAAAATTTCAAGTTCTTTCATTTTCGAAGATATTTTTCTTCCAAGACGCCGTAGAGAATTTCGAATTTTGAATCTTTTGAATCTGGAAACCCCTATAGATCAAAGTATAGGATTAAATAGTAAAGAGATACTAAATGACGAAGGTCTCGTCGAAAAAGATGAACCTCTTTGCATAGATAAAAGGCAAAAAATCAGACGTTTTCTTTGGCCTCGTTATCGCGTGGAAGATCTAATTTGCATGAATCGATTCTGGTGGAATACTAATAATGGTAGTCGATCTGTTATGTTGAGGGTACGCATGTATCCCAAAATAGATCATTGGGAACATATGGAAAATAGTTTTTATCTTATAAAACAAAGTTTTGTTTCAATAAGAGAGATTCTTCAAGATCTGGTGAATCGTACCAAAAGTTTATTGGGTACGAAACGTTCACCGGTTTTTGGACGAAATGAACCGGTAGAGCAGCAAAAAAAGAATGATTTTTGTAGCATAAGTTTGTCTTTTCCTTCTGGCTGCTCCCCGTGCAATGAACTTCTTACAAAAATGAGAAAATTGATAAGTTCTTTTAGGGAGAAACTTAGAAAATTTCTAACGGAACGTAGAGATTATCTTCTAAAAAATGAAAAGATTAGAGAAAATCTTAGAAAATTTCTAACGAAATTGAAAGATTATCTTTCAAAAAACAAAAGAATAAGATCTCTTTCAAAAACCAAATGGATAAGAACCGTTTGTTCTAAAATTATAACTAAGCTAGAAGAAACTCTACGTTTTTTAGAAAAATATGAACCACGTTTGACTCGGTGGCAAAAAGTCAAGAATTTTTGCAAGTGGTCTTTGAATGTTTGTAGCATCTGTGGGGTCGTCCTGCAGATCAACGGATATGGTGGGCTATATGTTTGTATTCCTGACTGGCTAAAGTATAAATTATATCATTTAGCATCTAGATTTGTTTATCTAATTAAAGATGGTTTAACGTTATCATTTCGATATATTTTTTCTTATTTTTTTAGAAGATAAAAATTAGTTTTTGTATTTACAAAGTTACTTAGATTCCGCTCTGTTGTTTCTGCGGGAACATGCAAAAAATGCATCTCCCGTAGAAACCTTCGGGACGAATAAGAATATATTAATGTTCAATAACAGAATAGATCTACACGATCTTGTTTACCGTTGCTTTCGGAGCAGCAGGATTTGAACCCACGACCTCCATCACCCCAAGATGGCACGCTACCAAACTGCGCTATACTCCGTTATAACGACCAACATTGCATTTTTCATATTTAATGTCAATTCGGACATTGAACAGAAAAAAATACTCTTCTCTAAATATTTGCATTGACAATTTCGGGAAAAATAGTCTAATATAGTAACTAAACAATATAAAGCCGCCATGGTGAAATTGGTAGACACGCTGCTCTTAGGAAGCAGTGCTAGAGCATCTCGGTTCGAATCCGAGTGGCGGCATTCTTGTTAATAAGATACTATGGGTTCAATCCCTTCCATCTCAAATCCATATGGATATATATATACTCCATATATTATTTATGGAGTACCTATAATAGTAAATTACTATCATTGTTCGATCTATGTCAATATGATTGATGACATATCAATCGATTTTATCTTTCTCTTACGAAACGAATCCTATATTAAATAAAATAAATGGGTTTATTATGATATTTATAACTCTAGAACATATATCAGCTCATGTCTCTTTTTCTCTTACTTTTGTTGTCACTCTCATTTATTGGGGAACCTTAGTTTATAAAAGTGAAGAACTAAGTAATTCGGGAGGAAAGGGCATGATAGTGACGTGTATTTGTATAACGGGAGTATTAGTTACTCGTTCGCTCTATTCGGGACATTTACCGCTAAGTAATTTGTATGAGTCATTCATGTTCCTTTCATGGACTTCCTCCATGATTCATATAGTTATAGAAGTACGGGGCCAGGATGCTTGGTGGTTAGGTGCAATCACCGCGCCAAGTGCTATGTTAACTCATGGTTTTGCTACTTTAGGTCTTCCGGATAAAATGCAGCAATCTGCAATGTTAGTACCCGCTTTACAATCTCATTGGTTAATGATGCATGTAAGTATGATATTGCTCAGTTATGCAACTCTTTTATGTGGATCCCTATCATCGATAGCTTTTTTGGTCATTACGTCCCAAATAAATCAAAAGATTTTTATTAATGTGAAGAATTCCTTTTTCTTCAATAAAAATGGGAATTCACACGACCAAGAAAAAAAGGAATTGAAACATACTTTTTGCCTTTCATTTATAAATTATCGAAAATGGTTATTTACTAACCAATTAGACCAATTGAGTTATCGTGCCATTGGTCTAGGATTTTCTCTTTTAACTATAGGTATACTTTCCGGGGCAGTATGGGCCAACGAAGCATGGGGATCTTATTGGAGCTGGGATCCAAAAGAGACTTGGGCACTAATAACTTGGATTATATTTGCAATTTATCTACATACTAGAATAAACAGGGGTTGGAAAGGGGAAAAACCGGCAATTGTTGCTTCTCTAGGATTTATTCTAGTTTGGACCTGTTACTTAGGGGTTGATTTATTAGGAATAGGGTTACACAGCTATGGCTGGTTGATTTAGTAGAAATCAAAAAAAAACTACACCTTTTTCTTTATGGAATCGAATTAGGAGTAGACAGTTTATTTAATTTGACTTAGGAGGATACAATCGTTCTTATGGAACGGGGGAGAGCAGTCGGCATTACTGCAGGTCTTCCTTAGGAAGGAAGAAGATTCGGTATTATTGCCGGTAATAGAATATTACTGGGGGAGAATCGGGAACTCAGCAAAAAACAAATCCAATTTTTCGCAAACCTATAGTTTCCCCTGCAGAACTAAAGTTTGTAATGTTTTTACAGAACTATCGTTTTATCATTTCAGTCCAAAAAGGAGAAATGAAATTAGAAAACGAATGAACTCCTCTGACTTTGGCGAGATAATGGTAAAAAGTAAAAAAAAAAATAGATATCTATTTTTTTTTTTTACTTTTTCAAGGAGTAGGATAAGTTATAAAATAAACGAAAATAGTAAGCCAAGATTACCAAATTCTTTCCTTCCTTCTATTTATGTTTTGATTTATTTATTTTAAATATGATAAATGCAATTTTTATTTACATAATTGCATGAATCATCCATAAGATGGAGATTCACTTTTATGCGCCTAAAAATTCATTTCGACCAATTGAACTTTCTCAAATTGTTTCTTCTTAAGAACCAGAAATATCTGTGCTAAAACGACAGATGCTAAGAATAATAAAAGACCTTGAACACGTAAAGGATCTTGAAGTACTATTTCTGCATTTTCCTGACCAAATCCACCTACATTAGGGTTATTCGTTAACGACTGATCCGCCTTGATGAATTCGCCTTCTGAAACAAGAAGTTCCGGTCCCGGAGGTACAAAGTCAACCACTTGTCGACCGTCTGATGGATTATCAATAGTTATTTGATATCCACCCTTTTCTTTGCGCACAATTTTACTTACTTTACCCGTTGCTGAAGCGTTATAGACTGTATTATTGCTTTTGCTCCCATCGGGATAAATTTGTCCTCTTCCTCTATTACCACCCACATATATGGGATATTTCAGGAAGTGAGCTGCTTTATTAGTAGCGGGATTTGGTGAAAGGATGGGAAATACAATTTCACTATATTTTTGACCAGGAACAGGACCTATTATTAGAATATTTTTTTGATTGGGACGATAGTTTTGAAAATAAAGATCACCTATTTTTTCCTTAATCTCAGGATAAATACGATCCGGAGGAGCTAATTCGAAACCTTCGGGTAAAATAAGAACAGCTCCTACATTTAAAGTTCCTTTCTTACCATTAGCAAGAACTTGTTTTATTTGCTTATCATAGGGTATTTTAACAACTGCTTCAAAAACGGTATCAGGAAGCACGGACTGTGGAACTTCAATCTCCACAGGTTTTTTAGCCAAATGACAATTGGCACATACAATACGTCCAGTTGCTTCTCGAGGATTCTCATAAGCTTGCTGTGCAAAAATGGGATATGCATTTGCAATAGATGTGCGAGTCATTATATCTATCATTATTAAGACGGAAATTGATTGAGTTATCCACTTTTTCACCCAGTCATCATAAGTTTTTCTATTTTGCATAGTTCAATTTTTTGTTACAATTCTTTTATTTCAAATAAATGGTGGTAGGTAACTATCATAGTTACCTGCCTGCAATTCTGCTACTATATTAAACCTAAAGCTAAAAAATAAGAAGTATCACCCTAAAAAAAAGTAAAAAAGAGGGGAGGTAAAATGGGGGAGAAACCATTTGTTATTCATTCATCGAGTGATAAATTACTACAAGTGAAGGAGATATACGATTTAAACGACGGAAGATCCAATATTTGAAAATTGTGTCTAAGATGACTGGAAAAGTTGAAACAAGAACAGATATTATTCGTTCGTTATGGGCAAATCCATAATTTTCCAAGATCCAATCGATCATCAGTTCCCAACCATGGGGCGAATGGAACCCAATACATAGATCGGTTGCTAAAAGAATAGAAAAAGCTTTCATTGTATCGCTTAGGCTGTAGAAGACTTCTTGGATCCAAGAATTTAGAATGCCAAGTTTCTTCTTACCCAGAATGAGACAAACACTTAGAAGAACTAAACCTATTAGATTTGCTAATAAATGTGAGATGATGTGGATACAATCTTGATTATATATTTTGACCAATTGGATCATCTTTTTCTGCATTTCTACACGAATATCTTGTGAATGCGTTTCCGAATAATCTCCCACCATTATTTCTAACAGGAATAGTTCTTCTATTTTTTCAAATTTTCTTATAGCGTTTTCTTCTTGTAAATAATCAAAAATTTTTTTTGATTGACCAGTATTCCACCAATTTGTAACCCAAGATTCTAAACTGTTCTGTAATGAAATTGAAATTGCCCAAGGCAATACTATTAAACATGTAAGATATTGTAGAGAAGCGAATGCTTTATATTTGGCGACTTCCAATTCGTCAATCGCTAACGAGCTCGATTGACTCGTTAGCTCTGTCCAAAATCTGAACAAAGTACGAATTATAGAACGAGGTATGAGATCCATAGAATGATCTTTTGCGTAATTCTTCGACCTTGAGAGAAAATATCTTTCGGATGAGATGAAAGATGGTTTGTTCCGACTGAGAAGTAGAGTAAAAAAGGAAGGATCAATCCTTGAAAATTGCTTGGATCCGAACTCATTTTCTATTTAAATTGTTTTCTTATTTAACTCTTGACCCGAAGAGTCGCTTCAATTTGAGTGGCAAATAAATGAAAGTTTAAGTTCAATTCTGGACTCTTTGGTACATAGAGGAGATGATAATATTTCGGACGCATATGTAAAAAAAGGCGTAAAAAACAATAGCCATTTACTTCATTGTATTCTTTTAAGATATTATATCCGTGTTTTCTAAGAGATAAAGAATGATATGGAGTGTTTGCGAACTGCCAAAGAATATCGGTATGGTTCCATAAGTAACATTTCGTGTTGGTGGAAATATACTGACTATATGGTCTTTCCCCCCAGACAAATGTTATGTCAAAACTTTTTCTGGTATCTACTGATACGAGATCTATCAATTTGTATATTAAGAAGACTTTCCCCCCTCATTTCAAAATCCTTCAATGGATACGCGCAAAAAACGGGCTAATTCGGCAGCTTTCTGTTCCATTTCACGCAGGGTCAAATTTTCTTCAGTACGAGTTAAGGGAATGTCTTGTTGGCCCTTTATTTCCATATAAAGAACACGACGAGGAAAAATACCTTCTTGAACTTCCATTTTGATCGCCTGAATATCCTTCATACGAAATTGGAGGAAAATACGACGATTTCTTCCGGGGAATCCCCAGCGAAAAAGGCATACAACTCCTTCTTTTTCATCAAACTTATTATAGCCACTACCCACATTGCACAAAATAGTGCACCACAAATAAGAGCTAATGAACAGACCTGCAATCCCATAAAAACACATCACAATTCCTTGTGGCACAAAAAGTATTTGCTCAGATGACAATAAGGGTATCAGGTTCCTACCAAGGTAACTTGAAATTCCGACCACAAAAAATCCTAGTGAACCCAAAAAGAGGAGACAAGCAAAAAAAAAATTGTTTATTTTCCGAGACCCTGTTATGGGTTCTATCCAGAGCCATTTGGATCGACGATTCATAACAAATTACGTCCTATTTAATTTTAATTTGAGGGATTGAACAAATTTTGATTCCCACCCCGAAGTCATTCTCATAAATTGGCTATATTAATAAACTAGCCATATACATATAAGCATTTAAAAAAAAGAATTATATATAATATATTGATTTTATTCTTCTTTTTCCATGTTATTTTTTTTTTCTTTTCTTTTTTAACATGGAAATTTTGTCCTTAACTTATTGACTATCAAAATAATACTTGATTGTATCAGTTAAATAAAAATATGAATCTCTATATTCAAATGTACTCTATATTCAAATGTATATAAACATATTTTGAAGTAGAAGTAAGAAAGACTTATTTTTTCACACACGGGTCTGTATCAATATGTCTCATACATATGATACCATTTACATTTTTTGTTATTTATCATATATGAATAGATCTAAATAAAGAAAAATATCTATTTAGATCTATTTAAACAAGGTTTTATCTTATATTAGAATATATATATATATATATTGATCAGATTCATAAAATTTCGTCATTTTGAATATAGAAAAAAAGAAAAAGCATTGTAATTGCTGGAAAAAACAAGCCCACCAAAGGCACTAAAAAAGAGGGTAAGCTGTCGATTATCATATCAAAGTTGATTATCATATCAAAAGTATATTAAATAGTCTTTTTTTTCTATTACAAAGATAGATTATAAGATCAAATGAGTGATAGGACCAAATAAGCGGACGTGCCTTTCTTCGTAAAATACCTAGTTCATTAGGTGTTTTGTAAAGTAATCAATTACTTTACTTTGTTTGATACAAAACAAATGGGACCAATTACCACATTGTATATTGGTACATATAAATGATAAAATATATCCGCTTCTCAATTCTATTTTTTGAAACTGTTCTATTAATAGATAGATGTTCACCTTTGAGACAAAGGTATAATTCCATAGCATAATCTGTCTCTAGTGCGAGAAAGTTACATAGTGTCTACTTTTTCTGATAAAGGGGTATTTTCATGGGTTTGCCTTGGTATCGTGTCCATACCGTCGTGTTGAATGATCCTGGCCGGTTAATCGCTGTGCATATAATGCATACAGCTCTAGTTTCTGGATGGGCCGGTTCGATGGCTCTTTACGAATTAGCAGTTTTCGATCCATCCGATCCTATTCTTGATCCAATGTGGAGACAAGGTATGTTCGTTATACCTTTTATGACTCGTTTAGGAATAAAGGATTCATGGGGTGGATGGAGTATAACCGGAGAAACTGGATCTAATCCAGGTATTTGGAGTTATGAAGGTGTGGCCGGGGCACATATTGTGTTTTCTGGCTTGTGCTTTTTAGCAGCTATCTGGCATTGGGTATATTGGGATCTAGACGTATTCTGTGATTCCCGTACAGGAAAACCTTCTTTAGATTTGCCTAAGATTTTTGGAATTCATTTATTCCTCTCAGGAGCAGCTTGTTTCGGATTCGGAGCATTTCATGTAACGGGTTTGTATGGCCCTGGAATATGGGTGTCTGATCCTTATGGACTAACTGGAAAAATACAACCTGTAAATCCGGCATGGGGAGCTGAAGGTTTTGATCCTTTTGTTCCGGGAGGAATAGCTTCTCATCATATTGCAGCAGGTATATTGGGTATATTAGCAGGTCTATTCCATCTCAGTGTTCGTCCTCCCCAACGTTTATACAAAGGATTACGTATGGGGAATATTGAAACTGTCCTCTCCAGTAGTATTGCTGCTGTGTTTTTTGCAGCTTTCATTGTGGCCGGAACAATGTGGTATGGTTCCGCAACCACTCCGATCGAATTATTTGGTCCTACTCGTTACCAGTGGGATCAGGGATACTTCCAACAAGAAATAGATCGACGGGTTCGTGCCGGTCTGGCTGAAAATCTAAGTCTATCAGAAGCTTGGTCAAAAATTCCCGAAAAACTTGCTTTTTATGATTACATTGGGAATAATCCAGCTAAAGGGGGGTTATTCAGGGCGGGTGCAATGGATAATGGAGATGGAATTGCTGTTGGTTGGTTAGGACACCCTATTTTCAAAGATAAAAATGGACATGAGCTTTTTGTACGTCGTATGCCTACCTTTTTCGAAACATTTCCAGTCGTTCTAGTAGATGAAGAAGGAATTGTGAAAGCCGATGTTCCTTTTAGGAGAGCAGAATCAAAATATAGTGTTGAACAAGTAGGTGTAACTGTTGAGTTCTATGGTGGTGAACTTGATGGAGTTAGTTTTGGTGATCCTGCTATAGTCAAAAAATATGCTAGACGTGCACAATTAGGTGAAATTTTTGAGTTAGATCGTGCTACTTTGAAATCGGATGGTGTTTTTCGGAGTAGCCCAAGGGGTTGGTTTACTTTTGGGCATGCTACATTTGCTCTTCTTTTCTTTTTTGGACATATTTGGCATGGTGCTAGAACTCTATTCAGAGATGTTTTTGCCGGTATTGATCCGGATTTGGATGCTCAAGTAGAATTTGGGGCATTCCAAAAACTGGGAGATCCAACTACTAAAAGACAAGTGGTATAATATGGTATTGCTCCGTTCGTTAGTGCAATAGTGAGAAATTGCATCTCAGGAATCAAAATCTTTTGATTCCACATTTTTTTTATGGAAAATGTTGTAATTAGTACGAAAGCTATCTCTATTAATTATAAACTACGATCGAATCTATGGAAGCATTGGTTTATACATTCCTTTTGGTGTCGACCTTAGGGATAATTTTTTTCGCTATTTTCTTCCGAGAACCCCCCAAAGTTCCGGATAGAGGGGGAAAATAATTTTCTATTTTTCTAAGCCTCCTTCTTGCTTATAATAAAAAAGAAAAAATGACCTTCCCGATCGGGAAGGTCTTTTTTTCAACTAGTCCTCGTGCTCTTCAAAAGGATCTCGAAGTTGTTCAGAAGGTTGCCCAAAGGCGGTGTATAGGGCATAACCAGTAAAGCTAACAAGTAAACAAGATATGGAGATAGCGACTAAGGTTGCAGTTTCCATTGGTAGGTAATCCTATGTATGTATATATACATAATAGTATACAAAGTTAATTAGATCTCAACCAATACTATTGTTTTTATGGCTACACAAACCATTGATGATACTTCCAAAACCGGACCAATACGAACTACTGTAGGAGATTATTTAAAACCACTTAATACAGAATCCGGTAAAGTTGCTCCCGGATGGGGAACTACTCCTTTTATGGGCATTGCAATGGCTCTATTTGCAGTATTCTTATGTATTATCTTGGAGATTTATAATTCTTCCATTTTATTAGACGGAATTCCGGTTAGTTGGGTCTAGAAAAACTAGAGAATCCACCCGGATCCCAAGTTCATCCAAAAGAAAAAAAACATAAGGAAGAATTTTGAATAGCTTTCATTTTTAGGTTATTACGTTCTGGTAGTTTGATCGTGTAATTACTTTTATCTAAGGATTTTTGGAATTATGGGTGTGCGACTTGTTAAAATTGATCTCTATTCTAGTACAGAAAACCGATCTGTTGTCTTTAGAAAATAAAGACGGTCCTCCTATCTCGTTAGATATTGCTCTAATAGTTAATATCCGGAGCACGAGGTATATAATATATTCAAGAAAATCTGAACTATGGTTTATGCCTGTTTTTGAGACCTCGTGACCAAGCTTCTCATCAATAATTTGAAAGAACTAATGATAATAAATTGAGAGATCTCTCTTCCTTTTTATACTGATGCTGACTAAAGAATGAGATAGTATTCCATTTTTTATTAGTTAGTATATTTCATTAAGTGAGTAACAATGAAATGGGAAGGTTATAACCCATAAAACCTTTCGAGTATTCAAAAAATCATCGGGGTGAAATGAAAATCTGAGGTTTAGATTATTCATCTATTGAGATCTCGACAAGATAATTCCTATTGATCGTCCATACTAGTTGTTCTCTAGGTGATTTATAATCACGAATAGGATAAAAGATCGTTCAAAAGGCCTATAGCGATTTATTTTGCATAAGAATGAGCCAACTTGAAATTTGAGCATGATCACTATGAAGTGTTTTTTCTTTCTTATTGTAGGAAAGCATGGATTATTCTCAATCCTCTTCCTTCATACAAAGAAATGAAATTTTGTATTTTACAAACCATGTACTTTCTTCAAAATATTTAGGGTGTTCTTGTTTAAGCCGTATGAAAGGAAATTTTCATATACGGTTTTCAGAGGGGGAATTTGAGTTTACCTATCTCAATAAAGTATACGATTGGTTCGAAGAGCGTCTCGAGATTCAGGCGATTGCGGATGATATCACTAGTAAATATGTTCCTCCTCATGTGAATATATTTTATTGCCTAGGGGGAATCACACTGACTTCTTTTTTGGTACAAGTAGCTACCGGTTTTGCTATGACTTTTTACTATCGTCCCACCGTTCTAGAAGCTTTTGCCTCTATTCAATACATAATGACTGAAGTTAACTTCGGTTGGCTAATCCGATCGGTCCATCGATGGTCGGCAAGTATGATGGTTTTAATGATGATCTTACATGTATTTCGCGTTTATTTAACAGGTGGGTTCAAAAAACCTCGCGAATTAACTTGGGTTACGGGTGTAATTCTAGCCGTATTAACCGTATCTTTCGGTGTCACCGGTTATTCTTTGCCCTGGGATCAAATTGGTTATTGGGCAGTCAAAATAGTGACCGGTGTGCCTGAGGCCATTCCGTTAATAGGAACTCCTTTGGTAGAGTTATTACGCGGGAGTGCTAGTGTGGGTCAATCTACCTTGACCCGTTTTTATAGCTTACACACTTTCATATTACCCCTTCTTACTGCTGTATTTATGTTAATGCACTTTCTAATGATCCGCAAGCAAGGTATTTCAGGTCCTTTATAAAAAGGAAATATACATTTTGAATCAGTATTCAAAACCTATTATTATTACGATATATCATTGCCGCGAAAAGCATGTTTCTCGGATTTCTCCTTTCAATTATTAAGTATTTTTTATTTAATAACAAAGAATTGAAGTAGATACTCATCTCAGACGGAGAAAATGGATTATGGGAGTGTGTGACTTGAACTATTGGTTAGGCCGTGCAGATCAATTTTAGGATCTGCCATATAAAAATTCAGATCGAAATGTGTCTCTGTCCCAATTTTCTTTCCAAAAATAGGAAGTTTAGAACCTGGGTAAAAGGCGAACACTTTGTTGTCTTCCAAGAGAGTTATTTCTATGATCGAATCCGAATTAGGCTCCGTGAGATCCAGGTAATAGTAATAACATTACTAAGTAAAATTTATTACTTAAATTATCCTTTCCTTTTCATAGTATGAAAATGCATGCATTTCCCTTGCATTTCAATAGGGTAAACTATCGGAGTAAAAGAAGGGGTCTAAAGAAGGAAAAAGGCCAGATCAGTAACAAGTCAATACCTTGTATGCAAAAAATTGTGAGGGTTGAGATAAACACAGATTACAAGGAATAAGATGATCCAAAAGGCATATTGATCATGATCGAATTTGTGAGCTTACTTGGGTACTGAGCATACGAAAAAAGAAAATGATGAATTAACTATAGATCTTCTTAGTTATACTTATTCTAACGATACGTCGTTCATCATTTTTATTTCAACTATTGCTCGAGCCGGATGATCAAAATTGACATGTCCGGTTCTTTCGGGGGATAGATTCATTCATAAAAATCTACTTATCCCAATAACAAAGAAACCTGACTTAAATGATCCTGTATTAAGGGCTAAATTAGCTAAAGGCATGGGACATAATTATTATGGCGAGCCCGCTTGGCCCAATGATCTCTTATATATTTTTCCAGTAGTTATTTTTGGTACTATTGCATGTACCGTAGGTTTAGCAGTTCTAGAACCATCAATGATTGGTGAACCGGCAAATCCATTTGCAACTCCTTTGGAAATATTACCCGAATGGTATTTTTTCCCCGTATTTCAAATACTTCGTACAGTACCTAATAAATTATTAGGTGTCCTTTTAATGGCTTCAGTACCTGCAGGACTATTGACAGTTCCTTTCTTGGAGAATGTGAATCAATTTCAAAATCCATTTCGTCGTCCAGTAGCTACAACAGTATTCTTATTCGGTACCGCAGTAGCTCTTTGGTTAGGTATTGGGGCAACGTTACCTATCGATGAATCTTTAACTCTAGGTCTTTTCCAATTTGATAGAATTTAGAATATCTTAATATAGGAGAGGAGGGAAATCTTTTGTTTATATATCTAGGGAGTCGTTGCTTTAAGATAAAGGGTCTCTCCCTAGATATATTTTTTTATCGTATATTTTCTAATATTGTTACAGAATGGTCAAAGATTTATTCCAGAAGAACTTAGAAGAAGGGAATGAATGGGGAGATTCGATAGAACTCTTAGAAATCTAAACCGGATTCCCCGGTGAATCAATTCGAATATTTCGCATAAATTCCGAGATTTCTTTGACAGATTGTTCCCCAAGATGTTTTATTTTCATTAAATCTTCTCGACTGTAATTCAAAAGGTCTGATACTGTATTTATATTTGCCTTTTTGAGGCAATTATATATCCTAGTAGAGAAGTTTAATTGGTCAATATACATTTGATCGAAAGCTATTCTCTTCGTATCAGTCGATATATGCAAAATAGGTAAGGAAGGAGTAATATCGTCGCTTAGACTGTTTGTTCCATCGCTGTTCTCTTCCTTTGCATTTAGAAAGGGAAGGAAAAAGTCAATCAAATTCCGAGAAGCTTCATAAAGTGCTTCTTTAGGAGCTAATCCTCCATTCGTCCATATTTCAAGAAATAGAATTTCTTGTGTCTCATTTTCGCTCCAATAGGAGTGAATACTGTAATTTACATTTTGAACAGGGGCAAAGGCAGCATCTATAGGAAAGACAAAGGCAGCATCTATAGCAAAAATTTCATCCTTAGGATTGTAATTATTTGGATTTTGGATAATATATCCGCGGCCTTTTTCAATTTGTAATGATATATCTAAGGTAATTGATTTGTTTATGTTAGCTATATGTTGTGTAGTATCAATTATTCTCACAGAAGGTGGTAACATGATATCTTGAGCGGTTACTTTTTTTGGTCCGACAACATGGATAGATCCTTCTCGAATTCCGTACGCATCACTTCGAAGTACAATTTCTCTCAGATTCATCAAAATTTCATGTATTGATTCTTCAATACCTATTATTACGGAATATTCGTTTGATATATTGTGAAATTTAGCACGTGTGATACATGTTCCTTCTACTTCTCCGAGTAAAACTCTTCTTATTGCGCTGCCTATTGTATTAGCTTGACCTTTGCGAAGCGGAGATAGAGTGAAACGACTATAATGAAAACGCTTATTCTCTGTTCTGGATTCGACGCACTTCAATTCTGGTATCTTCATTGAGACTGATATTTCATTCTGATTCATAATATTATTTCAAATAAATAATTGTAATCATTTCTTTCACTTTCAATTTATTCAATTCTTACACACGTCTCCTTTTGGGAGGTCTACATCCGTTATGTGGCATAGGAGTTACATCACGTACATAACTTAATTGTATACCACTTTTAGCAATGGCTCGTAATGCTGTATCTCTCCCCGGACCAGGGCCACTTATCATAACTTCTGCTTCTTTCAGAAGACCCTGATTTACTAAGGTATGAACAACATTTGCTGCTGCAGTCTGAGCAGCAAATGGTGAACGTCTTTTTGTACCTTTGAATCCACAAGCACCGGCAGAAGACCAAGAAACCGCTTGCCCCCGTGTATCTGTAACAGTAACAATGGTATTGCGAAAACTTGCTCGAACATAAATAACTCCTTTCAGTATTCGATGTTTGGTTTTACGTGGCAAAAATCTTCTTGTAGCTCTACGTGGCACATATTTTCTTCTAGTTTTTGACACAAATTTTTTTGTATTTTTTGACACAACACAAATCTTCTTATAATTATTTGATAAATTTTGATATTTTGAAGTAAAAAAAAAAAAAAAAGAATAGATTATAATATAAGAAATATATATATCTATATATATATATATTTCTTATATTATAATAATTCGAAATTGGATGCCGAAATTCCTTTTAGAATTCATATCGTGATATTAGGAATTAGCCCTGTTTTTGTTTATGCCTCGGATTGTAACAAATTACAAGAAGGCGTTTCCGTCTACGAATTAGGCGGCACTTTTCGCAAATTTTGCGAACAGAAGCACGGATTTTCATATTTGTGGTCCTTTAATTTAATGCTAAAATCTTTTTCTTTTTTGTTTATAGAGTTAATGGGCCTCAATATTGATCAGTAGCAGATATAAAGTCATCATCATCATTTCGTTTGACGGGATGTCTATATATTATACGTCCTTTGCTTAAATCGTAAAGAGGTAATTCAACTGTCACTCTATCTCCCGGTACTACTCGTATTGTTCGATATCTAATTTTACCTGATACAACCGTTAAAACATCTATATCGTTATCTAGATGGACTAAGAACATACCATTAGGATATGCTATCGTAACTACACCCTCAACAGTGACAAAATTCTTTTTGGTATTCATTTGAACTAGACTCCTAGTTTTTTTTACAGTGATTAAAAAAGGAGGAATAGTTATTAACTATGACATTCATAGTTATTAACTATGACATTGATTTCTAAAAGAGAGGAGTCATATAATTATTCAAAAAAAAAAGACATTTAAATAGAATATAGAATTTATTTCATTTTTCAATTTTTTTTGAATTGAAAAATGAACATGAATAGCTTTTTTTTGTTGTAAGCTATTACTACTCAATAATATTCATTGACTTATAATTGAATTCCTTTTTTGTCAGCCAAATTTCTGACACTGAACACTCAATAATGAGTCATTATTGACTCCTATCATCAATAATATCTTTTGTCAATATTATTTTGATAGCATTCCAATTATTGGAAGCAAAAATGCAATTCAGGCATTTACTTTTTGTTTTGGAGTTACCATAAAATACATAATAATTCCCCTCCTATTTTTTTTTGTCGAGCTTCTCGATCAGTCATTATTCCTTGCGAAGTAGAAAGGATTGCAATCCCCATTCCACCTAAAACTTTAGGGATCTCTCGGGAATTAGAATAGATTCTAAGACCAGGTTTGCTAATACGCTTTGAAGCGGTTATATATCTCTTTTGCGTCCTTCCCCTAGATTTTAAAGTTAAAACAAAAAAAGATTTTTTACCTTCTCGATGTTTCCTAACATCCTCTATAAAACCTTCTCGTAGAAGAATCCTTGTGATGTTCTCGGTAATAATAGTAGCTGCTACTCGAACTGTTTTTTTTTTTACCATATCAGCATTTCTTATATAAGTCATTAGATTAGCAATAGTATCATTACCCATGGCGAACTAATTCTTAAGAATTTACAAGCTCAATATAAAGGCATGTTTATCTTTTTTTTTTAGGAATATGCCTGACATTACTTCTACATAATTTAGCAGTATTTATAATACTTCAGGAGCCAATGAGATTATTTTGGTGAAATTCAATTCTCTTAATTCCTCAGTAACTGAACCAAAAACTCGAGTTCCTCTTGGATTTCCTTTCTGATCAATGACAACTGCTGCATTGTCATCAGATCGTATTATCATTCCATCACTACGTTTAAGTTCTTTACACGTACGTATAACTACGGCTCTAACTACCTCTGATTCTTCCAGAGGCATATTAGGTGCTGCTTCTTTAATTATAGCGATGATAATATCGCCGATATTAGCGGTGTTACGATTACCTGCTCCTAGCACTCGAATACACATTAATTTTCGGGCTCCACTGTTGTCTGCTACATTCAAGTAAGTTTGGGACTGAATCATATTTCCTCCAAAAGAATTGTTACCTCGGCAGAAAAAAAGTATTTCTTATCAATTCAATAATCTTTTTCTGCCAGAAATATCTCTTTGATTCGGCATTATTTACGCAAACTAGTAATAAATTTAGTATGTATAGGCATTTTATACGCAACGATTTGAAAAGCTGCTCTAGCTATAGTTTCTGATACTCCACTTATTTCATAAAGTATTCGACCTGGTTTGACGACGGATACCCAATATTCTGGAGATCCCTTGGCTTTCCCCGAACCCATACGTATTTCTGCAGGTCTCGTTCTAATAGGTTTGTCGGGAAATATACGTATCCATATTTTTACGCCGCGGCGGGCATAACGAGTAATTGCTCGTCGTCCTGCTTCTATCTGCCCAGATGTGATCCAAACAGGTTCCAATGCCTGAAGAGCAAATCTACCAAAACAAATGCGATTACCCCGAGAAGATATTCCCTTGATTCTTCCCCTATGTTGGTGACGAAATTTCGTTCTTTTTGGGTTCTAGTCGATGGTTGTATAATACTATTTGAATCCCATCTCTATTTCAGAACCGGATATGAAAGTTTCTTCTCATCCGGCTCCTTGTGAAGAATCTATGGCAAATTTGGATTCTAAATATTGAGGTCCTAGGAATAAATCTGTATTTACTCATTACACATATATTATACATATAATATGAGGATACAAATACCTCTTTTATTATATATCGGTACTGCCCAATAAGTATCTTACAGGCGAATATTAACTCTAAGATATTTGGGGTCGACTTATGGACTCCAAAGAAATTTATTCTTTATTGGTTTATTTCGCCATCCTATCCAATGAATGATTCAGATTTCTATATGATCTTATGCAGTCACAGGTTCCATCGTTCCCATAGCTTTCAAATGGCTGCTTAGGTATACCCTCTGCAATGGAGCTCTTATTTATTCTATTTATTACAGGAATCAATTTTCTTAGTTTCCATTGATCCGAAGCTCTAATAATCAGGATAATTCTTATGCTTTATCACACTGCTCTTTGGGGGTGATTTATGAACCATACAATACTGTAAGGAAGAAGATCTCATTTTTTCTTTTTCTCCTTCCTTCCCTTTTTCTTTTCTTGCATTAGCAAAGACTCTTTTTCTCTTTACGAGAGATATAGGTTTGTCTCTTTGTGGGAAAAAGTCTTTCGTTTATTTGATAGAACTATTTATATTGAAATAACTAGCTTATTGGATCTTAGTAATTAATATAAATTAAATATACCAGAGACCAATTTGTTTTTATTTGGAGTTCTCTATCATTTTAGAAAAGAAGCAAAAGCTTGATCTCAACGAGTCGCACACTAAGCATAGCACTGCTCCAAGATGTTTAATTTTTTTTATTTGGTCTTATAGAATTTAAGATTTCTAATTGGTTAGATTATAGAAAGATATTGCTCATCTTAAACAAAGATCCAAATTTTGATCCCCAATACTCCATAGACGGTTTGAACCGCATAATAACAATAATCAATTTTAGCTCGAAGGGTCTGTAGGGGCACTCTACCTTGCATAGCCGATTCTTTTCGGGCTCTCTCAATTCCGTTAAGCCGCCCTTTAATTTTTATTTTAATACCTTCTACATCTGCCTTTTCAGCCAGTTCAATAGCTTTTTTCATTATTTTTCTTATTTCAACTCTTTCCTTTAGTTGTAGAGCAATATATTCCGCAAGAATTTTGGGTTCTCTATAAGGTTTCTCCACTTTTTCTATAGAAATGACAAGTTTTCTGTTTACAGAATCAAGCATACTTTGTACAAGCATATTTTGTACTTCCTTTCTTAATTGCTTAATTTCTTCTTCGTCATCTTTTTTTTTCTTTTTTTCTTGGCCCTTTTTTTCGATAAACAAGTCGACAAATGCAATATATATATTTACCGAAATCAATTCGGTCTGTTTCAGAATCTCTATACGTGTAATTCCTCCATAACTAGAATTTATGGAACTTTTTATATGTTGTACATAATTTTCAATGCAATTATATATTCTCTCATCTTCTCGTAGATCTTCGGAATAATCCCTTTCTTCAAACCAAAGGGAACAATGGTTTTGAGTAAAACCAAGTCTAAAACCAAGTGGATTTATTTTGTTTCCCATACATATTTTTTTTTAGTACTTTTTTGCAAGTAGTAGTATATTTTCTATTTGGATATTTTGTTTCTATTTTTTTACCATAATTGAGTTAGAGTCAGTTACATCCTCCAATGTAATACTTATATGACAAGTGGGTTTCTGTATTGGATAACCGCGTCCCCGAGCTCTAGGTCGAAATCTTTTGAAAATAGGACCTTCATTCACTTCAGCCATAAGGACAAATAAAAAGCCCTTATCTATACCCATATTGTGATATGCATTTGCGGCTGCAGAACGAAGTACTTTTAATATGGGATAACATGCTCTATGAGGCATCCAATTCAGTATCGAAAGTGCCTCCATATAGGTACAACCACGAAGTTGATGAGCTACTCTACGTGCTTTATTAGAAGACATACGTACATGTTTAGCTACAGCTCGTATTTTTCTAGTTGAAGCCCTATTTATAAATTTCATCTTCATCCTCCACAATGAATTAATGTATACTATTTACAACGATACTTTTTTCTCGTTTCTCTCTCTCTCTTTTTTTTTTCTTTTGTTGCTTTTATTTTATTTTTTTTTTTTTTCGTTTTTCGATTTTTTATCCTTTTTCGCATGTCCCTGGAAAATGGAAGTAGGTGCAAATTCTCCTAATTTGTGGTTTATCATACCATTTGTTATAAAAATGGGTAAATGTGACTTTCCATTATGAACAGCAATGGTATGACCGATCATTGCGGGTACAATGGCAGATCTCCGGGACCAGGTTACTATTATCTTCTTCTCTTTATTCATGTTTAGATTATCTATTTTACTCAACAAATCATTAGATACAAAAGTATTTTTTCTTAGTGAACGTGCCATGGTTAATTACCTTTCTTTTTATTGATAGAAAATAAAAAATGGATTTACAACTATTCTTACTTACGTCGACGAAGGATTGAAACATCACTATATTTATTTCTTTTCCGACTCTTTCTTCCAAGTGCACTATAGCCCCAAGGGGTCAGGGGTTTTTTTCTGCCAATTGGAGCTCTTCCTTCACCACCCCCATGAGGATGATCCACAGCATTCATAACTACTCCTCTTACTTCAGGACGTTTACCCAGCCAACGTTTTGACCCAGCTTTACTTAAAGTTCTATTTTTCCATTTAACGTTGCCTACTTGTCCAATTGTTGCTGAGCAGTTCTCAGATATTAAACGAACCTCCCCAGATGGTAATCTTAATGTGGTCAATCGACCTTCTTTTGCGATCAATTCTGCCACAGCACCCGCTGCTCTAGCTAATTGTCCGCCTTTTCCGACTTGTACTTCGACATTATGTATAGTCGTGCCTAAAGGTATATTGGTTGAAGTAGACCTTTAATTTGTAAAAATCCCTTCCCAAACTGTACAAGCCTCTCTCAGGGCATACAGCTTTCTGGATGTGAATAAATATTTATATACTCAATGTAAATAATATATTAGATAATATTTAAGGGCATACTTTAAATTCCTTATGTCCTTATTCATTCTGTACATCCTAGGTTTTTTTATTCCATCATCTGGCTTATGTTCTTTTTTCATGTAGCATTCAGAATGAATGACTTTATCAAATTACGTTAATGCTTTCGCATCTCTCGGATAACGTAGGAGGCATTTGAAATAGAAATTTTATTTATTAAAAATAAAAAATATTTTCACTGTTCAGCTTCGAATCTGCCTTTGACCATCAAATCAAATGTGAGTTACTTGTCTTTCTGTTCATAACAAGGGTTCCTTTACCTTAGTTGTTTCTGCTTCAGACAATTAAGTCTTCTCCATATTATCATATCTCTGGAGTCAATAATTCCAGAAACTATTGAACTCAATCACCCGCTGCTCTTTATCCTCAGTTTCCCTTTGGGGTTGATCCCATCAAACTATCCTAGTTGGATCAGTGATAGATTTTAAGGTTTTGCTGTAAACCCAATCGGTTATTTCCGATTACGTAAATTAATAATTCAAACCGCACTCAAAGGTAGGGCATTTCCCATTGATATGGGAGCTCTTGGACCGGACAGAATAGTATCTCCAATCATAATCCCCCTCGGATGCAAAATATATGTCTTTTGACCATCTCTGTAGTGCACAAGACAGATATATGCACTTCTATTAGGGTCACTTTCTATTGTTACAATTTTTCCCAATATGTTGTTTTTCTCACTCCGTCGAAAATCAATTTGACGATACAGACGCTTGTGACCTCCTCCTCTATGTCGTATGGTAATAATTCCACTATTATTACGACCTTTGCCACAACGATGCTGGCCGGAAGTCAATTTCTTTTGTGGATGAGATTGGACTTTTCCATCAAAACTTGATAGAGATTTATCACGTGTGCCCGGAGTAAAAGTGCTGTACGAACGGGTGTTCATGTTTAAAATTAAATAAATTTTTTTGAAGGAAAAAGTGGAATAGAATAACCTGGTTTTAGTGTAATAATCATGCGTTTATAATGCATTCTATGTTTCATTATTTGTTTTATATTTCCTCTTTTTTCTTTCTTTTGCGGAGGCCGATAACTATTGACTCCTATTACTTTAACATTGAAGAAAAGTTCAATCCAATTTTTGATCTTTGTTTTATTCGATCCCGAATCGACATTTAAAATATATTGATTTTTTTCAAATAGACTAACACTTTTCTCTGTAAGTACTAAATCTAGATATTGAACTTCATACATAAATATTTCTCCTTTACTATCATTTACAAATAAAATACAAATGCCTATATCCACCTTTATTATAAGTTAAATAAGTAGAATGAAACTCTATTTCTATATGATACAATAGGACTACATAGAAAATTCTGTTTTTAAGATATTCTGATTTGGGTACCGGGTTCTATTGAATTAAAAAAGAAAAAATGTTTGATCCTACATCTATTAGATCAATTAATGTAATTTATCTGATAATAAAAATGTATTGATATTGATATATATTCTATCTATAAGTAAGGCGGCATAGATCGATATGAATATTTGAATATTCTATCCTTTTGATCCTACCTTCTCTGAACTATATAACGATATGCGATTATAATATTGCATTGTTAAATATTTGATCCATGAAATAGAATTAGCATCTTGGATGCCTTGATGGTGAAATGGTAGACACGCGACATTCAAAACGTCGTGCTAAACAGCGTGGAGGTTCGAGTCCTCTTCAAGGCATGCATATTATAATTGCAATTGAATGAGCAATTCAATTGCAATTATAATATCAACAAATGGAATTGAAATAATAGAAATTTGATTTTATTTTTTGATACGGGCTAAAATACTCAAAATTATTGTTTTCAAAGTTTTGCAAAATCCGGACCGATCGAATTTGAACAAATAATAGCAATCTATAGAATCAAATGAAAGATTATTTCTTCGGAATAAAAAGTGTAAGAAGAAAGTATACTATACTACTATAACAAAAAAAAAAAAAGAAAGAGTAAACATAGTTTAGAATATTTCATCAAGTTCAAGCGAACTGACTTGGTTCATATTTATTACTATGCTTACTCTTACATAATCGTAATATCAATTTAGATTGAAATGAAAGATCTAGGCTTTTTTATTCTTATTCAATCCTTCCGCTAATAAGCAATCAATGGCATTCGGAGAAATCCATTTTGTTTTTAATAATGTATCGATCATTTGTTTAAATAATATTCTATTAGAGAAGAATAAATTTGATAAATATTCATAACTTTCGGATAGAGTTTTATAAATAAGAGATTCATTAGATAATAAATCTCTATTTTCCCTTTCTCCCTTGAGCAAACGTTGTTTAAACTTATCATCCCGTGTTTTTTCGCGGAACCAACGTTCACTTATCACCGATTGGGAATATGGTAATACACGTCTCAATCGGATACCAATTTCTTGAAAGCGTTTGAAATTTTCAAAATGTTCTTTTTCTTCCATTTTAATATTAAGAGGTAAATCGTCATCATTAGTCTGAATTTTCATTCCTAGGGCTATTTTTCTCACCTTTTTACGCTTTAGAATAGCCTTTAACGTTTTTTTAATACTGAATTTTAGGTCCCTTGTTGAAGAATAAGTAAGATAAATACTCTTCACGAGTTCTTTAGGAACAAAAAGTTCTCTTCGTTCAAAAGCAGAGTGCTTATTTAGAAAGCGAATACTCACGGGATCCCAAAGAAATCGACGAGCTAGATAGATTACTGGTGTATTTAAAGGTTTATACTCCGTTGCATACTCTTCTGTGTCAAATTGATATATTCCCATCCTTTGAAACTTCTTGTATAAGAATTTTGCTTCCCAGAAAGCAGCTGTCTTTCTTTCTAGAATATCGTCCTTCCCAGCATAAAGAGGCTGGAAGTCGGGACCAGACATCAGAAATTTCTTCCAATACAAACTAGAAAGACGGGTCGGTCTTTCTTGAAACCTTCCAAACAGATGAAGATAATCCAATAAAGGATTGTCTATTGTTATATCTTTGATATGCTCGAATCGATTGCTGCGAATAAAACTAAAACGCCAGGTCCTAGAATCACAAACTATAGGAGTTTCTTCTTCTACGTAGGAATTTTTTAATTCTTTAGATAAAACAATTTTATCTAGTATAGAAGATAGTCCTTTTTGCATCGTATCTCTTTTGAACTGAGGAGCAATTGTGATGTAATCAGAATTACCCCGATATATTGCCAACGATGGAAACTCTTCCAGAAGACCCTGTAAAAGACTCGAAGCTAGAATGAAATCATTTTCAATGAAAGGATCAAAAGGACTCCAATTCTCGTTATTTGATTCCGATAGAAACCAACAATCTTGAGCTACTGATCCGGCCAAGCAACCCAAAATATGATAGAATATGGTGAACTCTTTCGCAGCTGTTCCGGCAATTGAAGGTTCTAAATACCATTGATGCAAATAGTTTGCCCTTCGACCCTGGAAATCTAGAGTAAGCCTTAGGGAATTTTTTAAATACGTTAATTTATTTTGTATAATAGCTTTCCCTATCTTATAGGGAAGTCCTTTAAAAAATTCACTGAATTTCAGATTATAATTGCAAGGACCCCAATTTGATCTATACAAAGCTACCCCAATTATATCATTGTCTATAGCTGAAGTATTTTGGCTTTTGCTAATTAGAAATATTTCATCAGCAAGTTTTGCTAGATCTTGCGTAGTAAAGCCTTTGGTAGTTAATCCAAATTCATCATAGCAGTTCCACTCCTTTTTCAAGTAGAGCCCTTTGTTACGTAAAAGCAAAGGAAATTCTTTTTCTCGATGTGGGGCAGGCAACTTTTTAGTGTTAATAAATGTATCGAATCTTCGTTTACTACGAGGAGGAGTTATTAGAACTGGATCAATTTTTTTTGGAATATGAGTTGAAGCAATAACAACAATATTTTGTTTGATGGTGGTTTCTTTTTCACCATCAATCGTATTATATGGATCCCCGAGGAGTTCTATCAATAATGCAATAAGGAAGAAGTAATCATTCAGTTCATGAATACTTGGAATCCATATGACGCAAGGAGACATCAATTTTGCCAATTTGAGTGCAAACACGAATTGGATTACTCTTCTCGCAAAATACTCTGGAGGGTTAGGATTCTCTACTCGGTCATACAAAAACTTATGAGGTTTTCTATCATAATGCGCTTTCTCATATACGTCTTTTGGCCGGCCTGCCCAGCCGAGAGACCTAAGGATATTTTCATGCTCAAGGTATGATTTTTTAGCTGAAGATGTATACTCGGGTTCATAGCGAGACAGAAGTCTCTGCTGCCTCAAAAAACTTTGAGGAGATATTCTTATTAAAGGTAAATAAGAATCTGCTGCTAAACTTTTAGCCAAGTACGATCGTCCAGTTTCCTTAGGCCCTATCAACAAAATTCGATTCGAAAGAGACGGTACCGGGTAGAGTGGGTAAAATCTCACTTGGTCAGATAAAGATGAGTGAATTGGCATCGAAGTCATCTTCTGATAAAAAGCAGCGAAGATCGGCATTTCTGCTAAAAACAATGAATTTAATTCGGAGTTCATAAGGCCTATTCTATGAGTTAGGCCTAGTTGAATAAATTCAGCTAAATATCGAAAGTAAAGAAGTCCCGGCTGTTCTCTTTTTTCAAAATATTCATGAAAGAAACCAATAGGGGGAGTTAACTTCGATTCAAAGTGAGAGATTTGTTCTTGTACTAAAAACAATCTATTTTCTCTCAAAAGGAAATCATCCACTTCAAATTCGTACAAAATTGTTTTTACAATTGAGTGAAATTTACTAGAGTCTTTTAAACGCCATTTAATATTTTTGACATACCAAATTTTCAATAGTAGCAATAATCCTATATCATCAGGATCCGACTCCATCTCGATATAGTCCAGAAATGTAAGCCAAGAACCATACCAATTTAAATTAGAAAAATTTCTAAGCATTCTAAAAGATCTAATCATTTCTCCTACTCCGTTAAAGCAGGAGGAATTATACTGCAAAACTTTGATGAGATAGAAGTTCCTATAAAACTGAATCAACAATAAGGGAATTATGCAAGAAATATAAAAGAAAAATCCAATGAAGATACAAAGAAAAATATCATATTCCCGAACATTTAGTATATATTTCCATGTATCAAATGATATTGACGTATCCTTTCCCTCAACTACTGTTTTATTTATTGATTTCAATAAATTGGAAACATCCAAATGGGATAACAAAAGATTCAATTTCGGGAGAATTTTCTCTCTCAATTCCCACTTTAGAAGTCTCCAAAATTGATGATAAAGTGCCCACAAAATATTCAAATTGTGATTCCAATTTTGCCTAATATTGCGCGGGATTGATACCAACTGATCGATACTATTTATTGGTATTTCCGGAAAAGTAGCTAAAAACATATTTTTAGTATATTTCCAACCTGTGGAAGTAAAAAGCCATAACCATGCCCTATATGTTTGAAACAAACCCCATTTCTCAAAAAGAATATTTATTTGAAGGGTCTTAAAAGAAAATAAAAACTTTAGTTCTGAAAAGAAAAACTTTAGTTTTTCTTTATTGAAAAAGTCACCTATGGTTTTGTCTTCCATTATGTGGTTCAAACTTTCTGTTGAACTATATTTTTCTTTTTCTACAAATTGATTCATTCGCAAAGATATTTCGGACAGTAGATCATCTTGGTAAGAAGTTTGAATAAGATCTATGTTGGAACTAAAACTGTTTTTAAAATACTGGTTACAGGTGTTTTCTTCTGAATCTGAACTATTTAAAAAAGGATAGCAAGAGTTTTTGTCAAAATTGACAATTTGTGGGCTTATTAAAGGAGTTTTATAAATATCTTCAATCGAGAAAAAATCTATATTACTATGAATAATAGAGTTCAATTTATTAAGTAAATTAGACGATTTATGCAAATCATGGATTAGCACTTGGTCACGTAAATATTGATCCAATAATCTATTTACTTGTGACTTTACGAGTGAGATAGTTTCTTTCTCTGAGTACACAGCTCTCATCTCACCAATACACAAAGAAAACAGATTGTTATGAATCGGAACTAAATTGGGAACTAAATTTAATAATTGTCCATATGTTACATTCTTATTTTTGATATGAATCCTTTCCATGTAAGAAGCTAATCTTTTTTTATAATTTAAACGAGGACGGTGTAAATAATCCAAAAATTCAAATGTATTTGCTTTGTAAAAAGAAGCTCTCAATGAATTTTGATTAGAGAGTTTTAAAGGATTCAACCAATTGTCTCGATCATCGAATATTGCCGAAAGACCCGCGTTATTCAATAATTCCATGTAATTTTTTCCATTATCGAATACATCAATAATCGATTCAATTATCGGTTTCTCATTCAAACCTAATGGTGCTATTGTTTGTTCATCGATCGAGGATTCAAGATTAGGAATTGCTTTAGATTTTTTTTCATTTTCAATCGGATTGATATTAATCTCGTCCGAGATAATCTTATAAATTTTATTATCAAAAATTTTATTGGGATTTCCAAACCAACCCCAATGTTGAGTAGCCCATAATTCAATTGGATCGAACACTCTATTTTTTAAATTGTTTTGTTTGGAAATGGACAAAACATATTCTAATCTTTTTTGAAAGATTTCGATCTGAATGGACAATACAAAAGCGTTCAAATTGCGATTTTTATTTTCAACAGTTCGAAAAATAGAGCGATTGAACCATTCTTTCTGACATTTTCTCCAACTTGATGAATGCTGGGTAATTGTATCTTGCGTTACATTATTCAATTTTATCCAATTTGTTCGAATTGGATCTTTTAAATTGTTACTTAATGTTTTGATTAAGTAGATTCTATTTACTATTTTTCGTAATTCAAATTTGAATTCCAAATAGTATTTATTCCATACTTTTTGTAATTTCAAATAGTATTTATTCAATATTTTTTGTAATTCCAAATAGTATTTATTCCATACTTTTGTCAATTGAAAAGAATATCTATTGAATGTTTTTACAAATTCAATATAGAATCTTTTCAATACTTTTTTCCATTCCAAATAATACTTCTGGAACGATTTTGAAAAAGCATGCTCATCCAGTACAGTTTCGGATTCTAAATCGTCCAATGCAGTTTCGGATTCTAAATCGTCCAATACAGAATCTGATTTTAAAGAATACTTAGAGTATTCATTAAATACTTTTGATAAAAAGACGTTCTTCAACAAATGGAATCTCTTAAATGTGTTTTCAAAATGCTCGTCAATTTGAATCTTGTATTTATTCAATATTAGTTGAATGAAAATTTCGATGTTATCATCCTTTGCTATTTGATTTGTATATTGATTATCTTTATCAAGAATATTGAGTAGCATAAAAAAAGAATGATGCTTTAATTTATCTCTGTAATTGAAGATTTTGTTCAATAATATATTCTTGTTGAGTTCATATAATTCATTCATGCGATAATCCACATCCAGGACAATTTCATTATAGTAACCCTGATTAGGCTTAGTTATTGATAGAGTAAATTGATCCGTTATTTTAAGAACAAATTTTTTCAATTGAAAATCATCATTTAATGTTAATTCTTCTTTATTTTGATCACAGGATGAAAAAGATCTTGAAGATAAATTCTGATTCAGAAATCGAATACAATTTAATTGGTTTATCTCTTTTCTGATGTTCCATCCGGGATCTGATAAAATATCATAATTTACAGAAGGATTTTTAAGAAATGTTTTAACCTTCCATAGATCAACTATTCTATTCTTTTCTAATCCCCTGAAATATTGAAAAGCGTTTTGTCGCCCTTTCAACAATTTGAATTTTTCACTGGGTTTGTTAGTATAATTAATACTTATACATGATTCATCTATTGACAAATTATCAAAGAACCCTTTGAAAAATTCCGATTCTGAAAAGGAATAAGATTCTCTTATTCGATCTGATTCTTCTTGTTCCATTTTTTCTTGTTCCATTTTTTCTTGGAACATTTCTTCCAATATTTTCTTACATTTATCCCTTATTTCCTTGATTTTTTGTAGTTGTTCTTTGTAGTTTTCGATTTCTTCAACTCTTTCTTCCCTTTCTGAAATTATGGAATCTTCTGATCTTGAAGAGAAATCAAATTCTTCTATTTGAACTAATTTTTTTTCTAGTTGCTCAATTTCGTTTTCTAGTCCCTCAATAATTTCGTTTTTATGAATTATCGATTCCCTCCATTCATAAAGGTTTTCAGGTTCTTTTTCAGGTTCCCAATATTCCTTTGGAATCGAATTAAAAGATGAATCAATCTCCCATTCGATGCCATTCGATTCCTTCTCCGAAGGACTTTTCCAACTTATTGTTTCTTGCTTCTCAGATATTGTATCATCTATCTGATTCAGGTTTGTGTTAGAACTTGATAAAATCCAAACATGTTCTTTTGGATTGAGCAAGCAACGTTGATATCTCCTTTTGCCTTTTGGCAAAGACATAAAAAGATGCGGAACAAGCAACAAATTTTTCTTTGTAGCTCCAAAATGTTGTACAGATGGAAATATCTTCATCAAATTATATGATGATTTGTCTCTTTCAATTAAAGCTCGAGTATTTAAAAAATAGAAAAGTAATGGTAATGCTATTATCATTACAGCTTTTATTGCTTGCCCTTTTAAAATAAATATACGTATATCCCGTATAAGTAATGTACTAAGAATCCGAAAGTCAAAAAGCTTAACAACACTTTCTCGACCAGAAAATATTTGACTTAGCAATCTCACCAAATTGGATTCGTTCCATGGAACGAATATTTCCATCATGTTATCTTTCAATTTCGACTGAACGCTAAAGAACCAAACTATTTCTCGGTTCTTTCCAATAGGGTCCGTAGACCACGGGTTCTCATGTTTTTTCATAGAGTTTTTTTGTAAATAATAGAATGTAATTTTGTAAACGATAGAATGTAATTTTGTAAACGATAGAATGTAATTATTACTAATCAAATTGAATTATAATAAGAAAGACGCAGTTAATACAACTTATTCAACCTTGTTATTTATATAATAGATAGAGGCGAAGACGATTTGTCTCCCCTGTTTACAGAGAGAGTTTAATTAGTAAACAATGCAATATTTAGACATTAATAATAATACCTACAAAAGAGAGGAAGATTTTTTGTGGATACTTTTTAGCGGAAAAGGATAATATATAAAGGATTACATAAAAAGGGCAAAAAATAGATAGGTATCTATTATACGAAACCAAACATACCAAAAAGAAAATAGGATTTTTAGACCCTATTTAGAACGATACTTCTTTCATTCAATTTTCATTAATTGAAAAATCTCTATTTGTACCCCCAAATTAGATCTTATCTATCTGTATTGGTATTGTTCCATTAATTAGCATTTTATCCTATAGAAATTGCTAACAATCCCAAATCTATTTCTTATTGAAAATTAGAAACATAAATTAGAATTCAATTGATTAGCATACTTTTTATAATAAAATAAACTTTTTTATTTCTGCTTTACCATGGCATCCATGGCTGAATGGTTAAAGCACCCAACTCATAATTGGGAAGTCGCGGGTTCAATTCCTGCTGGATGCACAATAAACAGTTATTGAGCTCTGCTCACAATAACTTTTAGATGAAAGAGTAAGGTTATCTCGATTCAATTAAGTGTCGAGATTAGATTATCTACGTCCATGTTTTGTAATTCTGTTCTATTTTAAACAGAACAGAAATATAAATATTTTATTTACGCACGTTTGAACGACTTTTTCTCATTTTTCTCATAATGAAAATGTATATTTATGGTACAAAATGAACTTCTAATTTAACGATCAAGTTGATTTTGTAATTAGAAGTTCATCTGATAATTTAAGCCTATTCCCTGCGATTTTAAGAATATAAGGGCAATTCTTACTTTTTTCAGCTAGTAAGAAAAAGATTTATATAAAAAAATTTCTAAAATAATGTATCCTGGGCAATTGCAACAATTGGATTCATTACTATTCCCAGTAAAGTAGATGCCATTACACATACAATCATACTAAATTCGATATAATTTTTTGAGATTGAAGAAGATAATCTATAATTTTGCACGTAGGGAGTTATTTCTTTGTTTCTTTCAGTCATTAATAACTTGATTATTTTCAGATAATAATATATTGAAATAACACTCATAAAGAGTCCTATCGAAACCAATAAATAGGAACCTGCTTGCCATCCACACCAGAATAAATAAAGTTTTCCAAAAAAACCTGCTAATGGAGGAATACCTCCTAGAGATAGCAGACATAAAGATAAAGACAAAGCTGAAAAAGGGTCTTTCATATATAATCCTGCGTAATCCCGAATGTTATCTGTTCCTGTACGTAGACTGAATAATACAATACAAGCAAAAGTTCCTAAATTCATAAAAATATAGAGCAGCATATAAGTTATCATACTTGCATATCCATTATTTGAGTCTCTATCAATTATTCCAATAAGGATATATCCAATTTGACCTATGGATGAATATGCAAGCATACGTTTTATGCTTGTTTGAGTAATAGCAATTAAATTTCCTAATATCATGCTAAGAATAGCTAATATTTCCAAAAGAAGATGCCATTCGTTCAATGAGAAATAAAAAATAATATCAAAAATTCTAGTGGCTAAAGCTGAAGCAGCTACTTTTGAAATAACAGAAATAAAAGCAACGACTGGAGTGGGGGAGTTAGAGTCGAAAAGAGGAATTCTCCCTCCTTTCTCTCATTCAGAACCGTGCATGAGACTTTCTTCTCGCACGGCTCCTAAGTGATAAAAAAGATTAGTTGATTCTCTCTTTTTTATTACCTTCCTCGTGTATGTATAAGATTGAATCTATTCAATTGATAGAAAGAATTTCTAATCCTTAACTTTCCGAGGAATCCTTACTCAGTGGTTATTATGGTAAATCCTTTTTTTTAAGTTCAGCAGTTATGAAAGAATTAAAAAGAAAAAATAAAACCATCTGATTTAAATCGTTCTGAATAGTCATGCGATGCTCATCTTAGGGTAATCTTTTTGTCGACGGATGCCTTCTTTTTTACACTCGTAGTTTTTGAAGAATGAAAACTTACTATGTAGCATCTACGTAAAGAATAAAAATATTGTACACGTCATTAATCTGATCCTTTGTAAAAACTACCCGTAATAACTAACTTGTAAAAGTTATTTGTTGATTCAATCAAACAATTTAGTTTGTTTCTTACTTTGCTTTACCTTAATTGAATTAAATTCAATTTTTGGTAAAAGTGATGTTTTAGTCCAAGTGGGAATAACAGTCTTTTTTCCACATGTCTATAGAGTTTTTATAAATAGAAACATCTCTAAAAAAGAGATTTAGAAATGTCATAATTTGTAAAACGAATCGCACTCCTTCATATACATCGGGGGTCCATTGATGAAAAGGAACTAGAGAAAGCTTGAATGCAATTCCTACCGTTATAGATAGAAGTGCAATCCAAATTCCTGGAGAGTTATACATTTGTGTATTTATAAGACCATTGGCTATTTCTTGAAGTTCAATCTCTCCTCCAGATAGACCATATAGCCAAGAAAGACCATAAGCAAGAACGGAAGAACTTGTTCCACCCATAAGTAAATATTTCATAATAGCTTCATTAGACCGTACATCTCTTTTGGTATATCCAGATAATAGATAAGAACATAGACTTAAACATTCTAAAGATACGAAGATAGTTGTTAAATCATTAGCACCACATAAAAACATTCCTCCTAGAGTAGCTGTTAATATGAATAACAAAAACTCTGTTACAGCCATTTCTGTACATTGAATGTATTCCACGGATAGAGGAATACATAAAGTGGAACATAATAAAATGAGAAACCGAAATATTTTATTAAAATTGTTTGTTTGGAAATTACCAAAAAAACTGATGGTAGGTTCTTCTCTCCATTGAAATAACAAAAAGGCTGTGCTTAGCACTAAACTTGTTAAAGAGATGAAATAAAACCAAGTTGTCTTTTTCTGATCAGAAATGAAGTCGATCACTAGAAGAAGGAATAGGCCGAAAATCAGGATACATTCTGGAAAAATGGAACTTCCATAGAAGAGAAGCAAATGAAATTCTTTCATAAAAATGATTTAAAGGTATTAATTGAAAATGAATTTTTCATTTTGTCCGGATCATGATTTAGTAACTTCAATGAATCTTCAAGCAACATTTTCTTTCATTTACATTTCTATAAACCTGATGAATAAGATTGAATATTCATTCATAATCTCCTTATTATCATTTATCTACGATTTATTTTTCATTCTTCTTTTCCTTTCGTTTTCGTTCCAATAAAAGAAAATTCGGATAAATTTTGACAAAGTAAGTTTTCTTTTATTGACCAGAATGCAACAGATCTTTGGATCTATTTATATAGTTAGTGGGTTAATGGTAATGCGCAAAAGCTTTATTGGATTCTGCCATTTTATGAATCTCTTCCTTCTTGCGTATAGCATTGCCTTTCTCTCTGGCAGCATCCATTATTTCGTAACTCAATTTGAAATGCATATTTCGACCAGAACGTTTTCTGGATGATTCTAATAACCAACGAATAGCAAGTATTTTTCCTTCTTTCTTTTTTATTTCAATGGGAACTTGATAAGTGGATCCACTTACACGTCTTGATTTTACTATCAATTTGGGAGTTAATTTTTGTATTGCTTGACGTAGAACAATTAGTGGATTTTTCTCTGTTTTTTGTTGAATCTTTTTTAGAGATTGATAAAAAATTCGATAAGCTAATGATTTTTTTCCGTGTTTAAGAATACGGTTAACGACCATGTTAACTAATCGATTATGATAAATCGGATCAAATTTCTCAATTTTCTTTTCTACAGTACTTTGGCGTGACATGAGTGTGAAAAAGGTTCATAAATTTATTTCATAAAGACTAATAATTATTTATTTCGGCTTTTTAACTCCATATTGTAGGGTGGATCTCTAAAGGTATCAAAGATCTCCCTCCAAACCGTACATACGACTTTCGTCGAATACGGCTTTCCACATGATTCCATCTGCATATATAAGATATTCATTCTTATGCATTCGAATTATGTTTACTCATTCTCATATTGAGTATCCGTTTCCTTTCTTTTGCTATGATTAGAAATCTTGTATTTTCTATATCTATACGATTAAGTCCTTAGGTTTAAAAAAAGAGTAAAAAAAAAGAAGGTGTTTTAAATCAATGCTATTTGAATTGAACCTGTTCCAAAAAGGTCAAAACATTTCCAATTTATATGTTAACACACACTACAGTAAGGGAAAACTTATGAAATGAATTCAATATTAAACCTTAGACATATAATATCCTTACAAATTAGTTTGTTTTAGCCTGCTCTAGTCCCCTTACAAAACGTTCGTTATTGGGTTAGCCATTAACTTTACATGTTTTTAGCAATTGACATGGCATCATCATAAAATGATACAAATCTTAGATAAGAATATACAACGCACTAGAACGCCCTTGTTTACGATTTTTGACTGAGACAGCATCTAAGATTCCTCGAATTATGTGATATTTAACACCGGGCAAATCTTTAACTCTTCCACCTCTTACTAATACTACAGAATGTTCTTGTAAATTATGGTCAATACCAGGTATATAAGCAGTTATTTCATATTTAGAGGTTAATCGTACTCTGGCGACTTTACGTAAGGCAGAGTTTGGTTTTTTAGGGGTGATAGTGGAAAAGTTGACAGTAAAGTTATCTTTACTGCCACTATACAAAACCGTACATGAGAATTTCTCCTCATACGGCTTCTCGTTCAATTCTTTTGAGGACATTTTTGTTTTTCGAGTATTCCCTTTCTTTATTACGGAAACTTGATTGGGCAGTTTTCCTGTTTTAACACGAATGATTAGTAGAATACATATATATATATATATATATATATATTTTTTTGTAACAAAAAAGCTCTCCGAATCCTTCGGGATTAATTCTTCATTCTCTATTAAAAAGAATGAGAGTTTTTATTATTAACATGCTAATTTTTTATTTATATCTCGAAATATCATTTTTTTTAAATTCAATTCAAAATTGACGGGTTAATGTCAGCTTATCCGTGTAGTTATGCATTATTTAACTAGGAATCGATTTGATGAAAGATTTTGACTTTTGTGCTTTAGTTTGGGTGGCATGGTTTGGCTGCTCAGGATTATTTCGATGGCCTATGATAAAATGGTATCAATAGTAATATAGGTTCCGAGCGGCTGTGCGCGCCAATCGACAATGTAACCTAAGAAAGTCTAGGGAAAAACAGTTGTTTTGTTTTTTTTTTAGTCTATTATGCCGATCTAACATATAATAAGTCTATCCAAAATAGAAAAATAAAAAAAAAAGACTCTTTGCCTAATAGTTTAGTTACAAATTTTCTTTCAATAAAATGTCAATCTGTAAATAGTTACAGAATGATTCCATTCTTTTTTGACGAGGTTTTGAAAGAGTATGAAAACAAGATATAACTTCCGGAGAATAATAATAAAGTTTCGTTTCATTTTCGATTCTTTGGGAATGAAAAGTTCTTACAATTTCCCTTCTAGATGAGGATAGGAAAGGGATATAACTCAGTGGTAGAGTGTCACCTTGACGTGGTGAAAGTCATCAGTTCAAAACTGATTATCCCTAAATCTAATGCGAGTTCTTCTATTTTTATTTCTGTTCGCTCTTTTTTAATATCGTGAAAAAAAGAGGCTAGGGGGTTTACATTTATAATATATTAAATGTAATTTATTTAATACCCACCAGAAAAGATAAAGTAAAACGTATCATTAATACGTAGCAACGTTTTAATGAACATTCTATCCTATAATCGAGTACAAAAACTCATAATTCCACATTATTGAAGAATAATATATATATATATATATATTTCTATTTAACCCTAATAATGGGTATATGGTTTGAAACAAATAATACAAATGACAAAAATGACAAAAAGTTTTTTCGATTAATGTCTTTGTTTGCTATTACTCTATCATCTTATAACGTTAGTTAGTTAGGATGATATTAGCAAAATTGAGCAAACAAAGACATTGATAAAAACCTTAAAGATATTCATTATTTAGTAAACAAAATGAAAGGATATTGATAAACATCTTTCATATAAGAAAGATCTTTATATAGATGATAGATAATTCGTAAATCGACTTCGTCCACGAAGAAGGGAGCTATAAGTAATCAAGTAATGAAACTCTGAA